CCTACTAGACTTTGTTAGTTTAAAATTGTAAAAATCTTGGAATTTATCTGGCTCAACCCAGAATTGTCGTCCAAAACTTTCTATAATGCTATAAATGTTTGTCATATTGATTTGTATAAATTAAAATTAGTTTTTTAATTGAACTAATTGTAAGCTAGAGGCTGTAAAATTTTTATTGTTGGAGCAGTAAAATTTCCAGAAATTACATTTTGATAACGTAACTTTAACCAGTAAATAAAATCTACATCTGTAGAAACGATAGCGACTAAATTCTCTCTTGAATTACCCTTTATAAGCTCTTTTAATTCGCTTGAATATATATTTAAAAATTCAGGTGAAGGGAGAATCCAAAAGTCGACTTGTTTATTTTTACTAGAATAATAATGAGCTCTTTCTCTCAAAACTTCCTCTACAGGTTCTATTTCAAATAAGAATTCTTTAGTTGCAAGTATAAAATAGTATCTCATAAGAGGTTGTCTCCTTCAGTTATTAATTATTCTTCCTCTTGAGGATTTTTAATTGTTGCCAATGCAGCTTTAGTTATAAGTGTTATTTTAGGATTTTTATTATAAATTATATAATAAACGCAATTATATACTAAAACAGCAAGACTTATAAATGCTAATGGTGACAAAATAAAATGATTTAAAAACAATAGCCAGTTAAAATAATCTTGTTTTATTTGTAATTCGTATCTTTGAACAAGATTTGTAAAAATATTTGTATATTCTTCTTTTTCTTTATATTTTACTGTACTTAAGTGTTTTACTAAGTAGTTACTAAAAAGTATATCTTTAATTAATTTAAGGCATTCAAAAATTGTTATCGCAATTTCCTGGCTTAAACCTAGACTATAATTAACTAATAAAAATATAAATGCTATACTACCATTATAACCAAGTTTATATGATAATTTTAGTGATTTATAACCTGTTGGAAAAATTAGAAAATAGGCTATAATAACCCAAAATTGAACCATTTTATTGTAGCTATTTATCAAAGGGTTAAATATTCTAATCAATGTTGTCATTAATGGCAACTTCTCAAAGATCTTACACGAAAAACTACTTACCATTAATTCTTCGTATTCTTGTATAAATGGTAATAATGATTGGTTAGCTAAAAAAATGAAAGGTATAAAATATACTTTTAAAATAAATCCCAATCGACTTAAGTAGTCAATAAATTTTTTTTTATTAAAAGAATTTTTAAAATTTGAGATTTTAATTATTAGCTTAAATAGAATATCTTTAAGGTACTTAGTCTTTTTATTTAATTGATTTAAAAGTTGTTTGACTTTTATTTGAATAAAATTTATAAATTTTAGCTTTGTACTATTTTTTTTGAGTAATTTTATATAAAAAAACAAATATTTTTCAAATTTCAATAATATTTTAAGATACGAGTTTGAAATTAAAGGTTTAAGTTCTAAAAATTTTACTTTTATATTCTCATTTATGTAGCCCAGCTTTTTTATTCTAGCTTTTAGTAAGTAAACAAAATTTAATTTAGCTATAAAGATTTTGTTGATATAAAACTGACTTTTTAACTTTGAAGCCAGTTTAGTTTGATTATTATATCTTAAGAAATTTTGAATTTCATTAAATTTTTTATACTTAAAAATGGAAAATTTATTCATAGCTTGTTTTACTAAGCTCAAATATATTTTATATCTATGAAATGGCTTCGTTTTACTTGTAAGTTTTATAAAAGTTGAATTTTTCTTTATTTTATTGTTTGCAGGCTCGAGTTCTATTGAGTTAATAGTTGTTTTGAGAATTTCTTTACTTTTAATCAAAGTTTTATATTTTGCATTATTTGATTGATTCTGAATATTCTCCATATGACGTTTTATATTGTTAAACTTATTAAAATATGATTTGTAAATATTTGATATGCATCAAAATCATATTTCAGAGGTTTTGAGTAGTAGAATTATAAAATGTCATATAACTTTTATTAAAAAGTTTTTTAGTCGACGTGTTTTTATAATCTATATAATTCAAAACTAAAAACATAAAGTTTATTTTAATTGTTTTTTTAATAGACTTATAAGCTTTGTAAAATTCTATTTTTAAACTGTTTAAAATTTTTCTAAACATTAGAAAAACTAATGACATGCGTAAAGAAAAAACTTTTGACACAATGTTTGAGTACATGTTCAAAAATATAAAGTTTTTATGAATAAGTTTTTTGTATTTAATATACTTTAATAACATATATATTAAAGTAACAATAGTTAAAGCTCTCAATTTGCTAAAAACTTTTAAACTTAAATAATAACTTTCAGGATATAGAGAGTAAACTTTCTTTTGAAAATCATATCTCATCATCTGTTTATTTTCAATTAAATCTACTAATACTTGGTTCAAGAATTTTTCATGAACGAATCTATTGTCATAAAGATTAAATAGCAATATTAATGGAGAGCTTTTGAATAATTCTTCTTGTGAATTGATTGATACTCTTTGTAACTCTGGAGTATTAGTTAATTGATACTGTTGTTTCATAATAGAAAAGAAAATAATAAAATTAATTGATTTAAAAATATTAACATCGCAAAATATTAAAGAGGTAAAGTAAAAAAGCTAATCCTTTAATTTAATTAGATTAGCTTTTTCGACTTATTATAATGTACTTCTAAATTTAAACTTATTTTTACTTAAAAATGCTACTAAAAATTGATAATATCCCTACTATTTTTCGTCAACCTAAAATATCGCCTTTTTATTATGATTTAGTTACTAAAATTTTAGATTTAGAATCAAAAAATCGTTTTTTATCTGAAGCTGACATTCGTTTTAAAGTAAATACACTAAGAAAAAATTTTTACGATGATTCTAAAAAAACACAAAATATCGTAGAAAGTTTTGCTCTAACTCGTGAGGTAGCTTTTCGCAAACTTGGTTTGAAACACTTTGAAACACAAATTCTGGGTGGTTTAGTTTTAAATGATGGTAAAATTGCGGAAATGAAAACTGGTGAAGGAAAAACACTTGTTGCAACCCTTCCTGCATCGTTTCAAGCTCTTAGTGGTAAAGGTGTTCATATTGTAACCGTTAATGAATATTTAGCAAAACGTGATAAGGAATTATTACAAGTTGTTTATCAAACATTAGGTTTTGAAGTTGGTTTGATAAGAGAAAATATGGAAACCCTTGAACGACAATATAATTATGCTTGCGATATAACATATACAACAAACACAGAAGTTGGGTTTGATTATTTACGCGATTTAATGTCAGATTCAGTTAAAAATAGAGTCCTTCGAACATTTAATTATTGTTTAATTGATGAGGTTGATTCAGTTTTAATTGATGAAGCTCAAACTCCATTAATTTTATCTAGCCCTAAACCATTAACTTCTGATAAATATCCGAAAGCACTGTGGGTTGCTAAGCAACTAGTACCCAATAGACATTTTATTCCAAAATACCGAACAAAGCAAGCAAGTTTAACCGAGGAAGGTTATAATTTTTTAGCCGAAATTTTTCAAACGGATGATTTGTACAACCCAAAGGACCCTTGGTTAGCTTTTATTGAAAATGCTCTTCGCTCTTTACTATTTTATCAAAAAGACCAAGATTATATTATTCAAAATAATCAAATACAAATAATAGATAAATTTACAGGTAGGATTGCTAAAGATAGAAAATGGTCTGATGGTTTACATCAAGCTATTGAATGTAAAGAAGATGTGAATGTAACACCTGAAAGCCAAACTTTGAATTCGATAACGTACCCAAAGTTTTTTTCACTTTACAAAAAACTTTCAGGAATGACAGGTACTGCCAAAACATCAGAACAAGAATTTCGTGAATTTTATAATCTTGATGTTATTGTAATTCCAACTAAAAAACCTATAAAACGAAAAGATTTACCTGATTTAATTTTTGAAACAAAAAAAGCAAAATTTAAAGCTTTAATTGAAGCTATAATGTCATGCTACTTAGTTGGTCGACCTGTTTTAGTAGGTACTACTACTATTGAAGATTCAGAGATTGTCGCTGAGACACTAAAAACCCTAGGCATAGAAGATTGCCAACTGTTGAATGCTAAGCCTGAAAATTCAGAGAGTGAAGCAGAAACTGTTGCACAATCTGGTGCATTAAATTCTGTAACTATAGCTACAAATATGGCAGGCAGAGGTACTGATATTATTTTAGGTGGTAACTCAAAATATATTATCAATGATTTACTAAGGCAAATTATTTACCAACTAATAGTTTATGGTCCTAAGAATTTATCATTAATGGCAAACTCTGAAAATTTGAATAAAATTCTATTTGATATACAAATACTTTTAAAAGATTTTGATATAAATTTAATTCAAAATTATTTAGATAATGTTATTGATATTGAGTCGCATATTCCACAAACATTATTAGACGAACGTATTAAACAGTTATATCTTTTATTATTAGAAAATTCTAAAATTGAATTGGGTAAAACTAGAGAATTAGTCTGTAACTTAGGTGGACTTTTGATATTAGGTACCTCGCGTCATGAATCTAGAAGGATAGACAATCAATTACGAGGACGTTCTGGTAGACAAGGAGATCCTGGTGAGTCACAGTTTTTCATTAGTTTGGAAGATGATTTAGTTAATAGGTATGACCCCAATATTTTTTCACCATTTTTAGGGCGCGAAAATCCTAATTCTTTTTCAGGTACAGATTACTTAGCAGTTAGTAAAACACTTGATGCGCTACAAGATCGTGTAGAAAAATTTTTGTACGAAAATAGAAAATCAAGTTCTGCTTTTGAAGAAATTTATGAATATCACCAAAGGCTATATTTTACTTTTCGTGAATGTATTTTAGAATATAGTAACCCTTTAAATTTGTTACTAAATTTATTTTCGTTTCGAACTTTAAACAATTTACTATTAGAAGAAGAAATTGAGCTTTATGATTCAGCAAGTCTTAATCAAAACGTTTTTAATATTAAAGCAAATCAATATATTTATATTGCTACTTTATTATCGTCAACAGCGTTATTTTCTTACCAACAATTAATAAGTAGTCATTATTTGGATATCTCGAAAAAGCTAATACTTGAAGTTATGGATCAAAAATGGACAGAATATGGTGAAACAATATCTTTAAGTCGTGATACTATAGGATTACAAGCATACGCACAGCGTGATCCCATAATTGAATATAGTAGATTATGTAGTCAAGAGTTTTCAGAACTTATAAAAGAGACACAATCACTAATAATAAACAGTCTTATAAATTTTAATGAATTAAATAAAACCTATCTTGGTGTTTAATTTTATGTTAAAATTAAAAAAACTTTAAGTCAAAGTAATTATTTATTTATTTGACATTACTATTAAAATAAAGCAGGCCTATTATGACAAAACGTACACTAGAAGGAACAAAAAAGAAAGCAATACGTAAATCAGGTTTTCGTATAAGAATGAAAACAAAAAATGGACAAAATGTTATAAATGCACGTCGTAGAAAAAATAGAAAACGCTTAGCAAAAACTTCACATAGTTAATTATAACATATGTATAAATTTTGAAAGAATGAGTTTCGAAGAAGAAATTGTTTTATTTATTAAGTCAAAAGCCCCATTTATTTATGTGATAAGTACAGAAGAAGAACGGGTCGAATACGCTCTACGTAAACTTATGACATTTAAATTGAAAAGAGTTGTATATATCTGGGATTTTGTTAATGGTTTTAACCCGAAAGTATCAAACGAGACATACAAACGTAACCCTTTTGAAGCATTATCAAAAGTTCGTAATATATTTCTTCAAATACCTTCTTTAATTATTTTTAAAGATTTTTATAGTTTTTTTCCAGATTTATCGATTTCTAGAGAGCTAAAAAGCTTATTACCTATCCTTCATAAGCAACCTAAAACTCTTGTTTTTATTAATAATCAAAAGATTTCAACTTCGGAATTACAAGATAAATTTGTCTTTATTGAATTTGGACTCCCAAGCTTTAGTGAAATTGAAAAAGAGTTAAACCGTTTATGTAATACTTTAGGAATTAGCTTAAAAAGCGAATTATTCAATTTAATAATTAATTCTTGTAAAGGTTTATCACTTGAAAAAATTAGGTATTTAATTGCAAAATCAATAGCCGCAAAAAAAAAATTAGATTTATCAACAGTTAATTTAATTATACAAGAAAAAAAGCAAATTATTTCTCGTACAGAAATACTCGAATTCTGGCAGCCTAATGAAAATTTAGATGATATTGGTGGTCTTGATGGATTGAAGTCTTGGTTAAGTAAAAGAAAACTTCACTTTTCTGAAGTAGCAAAAAACTATGGTTTACCTGTCCCAAGAGGAATATTGTTAGTAGGGGTTCAAGGAACTGGTAAGTCAATGACAGCTAAAGCAATAGCCAATGATTGGTTTTTGCCTCTTTTAAGGCTTGATACAGGTCGTTTATTTGGAGGAGTTGTTGGTGAATCTGAACGTCGTATTCGAGAAATGATTGAAATTTCAGAATCCTTATCTCCTTGTATTTTATGGATTGATGAAATTGAAAAAAGTTTCACACCTACAACACAAACAGGGGATAGTGGAACAACTAACAGAGTTTTAAGTACTCTTTTAACTTGGTTAGCCGAAAAGCAGGCTTTTGTTTTTGTTGTTGCAACAGCAAATGCTTTAGAAAATATTCAGTTAGAGCTAATTCGAAAAGGCAGATTTGATGAAATTTTTTTCTTAGATTTACCTAATAAAAATGAACGAAAAAGTATTTTTGAAGTTCAACTTAAAATGTTTCGACCAGAAAGTTGGGAATTATATAATATAAACGAGTTAAGTAAATTAACACCTTTTTTTTCAGGCGCTGAAATTAAGCAATTGATAATTGAAGCAATGTATCAAGCTTTTTCTGAAGGTAGAGAATTTAAAACCCAAGATATTATTAACGAAATAGACAATTCTATTCCATTAGCAAAATTACAACAAGAATCTATTCAAAAGTTACAAGCATGGGCCCGTTCTGGTAAAATACGACTAGGTTCAATCGATACTTCAAGTACTAATAAAGAAAATTAATTATGCAATTTAATTTTATGCGTTTTATTATAAAATGGTTATCTAATATTAAGGTAGCAATTTTTTTGCTTGTTGTTTTAATATTTTGCAGTTTAATAGGTTCTATTGTTGAACAAACTGATAAGCCTATCAACCCGTTAATTGAAAATATAAGCTCTTCTACTAATATTTTTAATCTATTAAATTTTTCAAATGTTTTTAATAATGGTTGGTTTTTTTGTCTAAATTTACTATTAGGCTTAAGCTTAATATCATGTACTTTTACGCAACAACTACCATCTTTTGACTTTTGCAGAAGCCTTAATTTTTTGAAAAAGTTTTTAGAAACTGAAAAATTTGATGGATCCTTAGTTTTTCCTACAAATTGGTTCCCTTTTGTAATTTCTCGAATGCATAAGGAAAACTATTTTCTTTTCCAAAAAAATAAAGCTGTTTATGCTTCAAAAGGACTAATTGGAAGACTTGGTCCTGTTTTTGTTCATTTAAGCCTTATTCTAATATTGTTAGCTTCTTTTATTTCAGCTTTAGGAGGTTTACTTGCTCAAGAATTTGTTCCTAAGGGTGAAATTGCTTATTTACAAAATTTTCCGTCAGATCATCTTGTTGCTAATTTACCAGTATATCCAATTAGAGTAAACGACTTTTGGGTAAGCCATCTAGATGGTTTAATTCATCAATTTTATACTAATATTTCAAGCTTAAATGAGTATGGAAAAGAATTAAGTTCATTTACTATATCTGTAAATCATCCTTTTTACCAGCAGCAGGTCATTTGGTATCAAACAGATTGGGATATTATAGGTTTAAAATGTAAATTAAATGATTTAATTTATCAAATACCTGTTACTTCAATATCTACTGCAGGAAAACGCTTATGGATAAGTTGGCTACCTTTTTCAGAAAATGGATCAACACTTTTTTTTGAAACATTAAGGGGTGATTTTATTTTACCATCCTTTAATTTGAATAGGTCTAGTTATTTAGAAATAGGTCAAAATTTACAACTTTTAAGTTCCGTTAATACGACAATATTAGATATTCTCACATGTACCGGATTACAGGTTCGTGGTGATCCTGGTGAGTTACTTTTATCTTTAGGGTTTGGAGTATTAATTTTAAGTACTTTTATTAGTTACGTATCATATACAAGGATATGGATTATTAAAAAATTTGATTTTATTCAAATCGGTGGCTTAACAAATCGAGCCAAATTAAGATTTGATTACCAACTATTAAATTTATTTGATTCAATATCTACAAATATTAAAACCTAAATAAAATTCCTTTAATACTATAAATTAATTTTTAACAACTGAAATTTATGAAAAATTCTTTATCTCGTTATGAATCTTTATTAATTTTTTCGTCAGATTATTCACCTAAACAACTAAGATTTTTAGGATACTATTACGCAAAAACACTTCGTGAATGGGGAGCTTCTAAAATTCATGTAAGATATAGAGGTAAACGTAGCTTATCCTATAATATTAAAGGTGCAAAGATTGGTGATTATATCGAGCTTCGTTTTAATCTTCTGCCATCAAATCTATCGCTTTACCAATCTTTAATAAAGTTAGATAATCATGCTTTAAGATCTTTTACTCGTAAAAAAACAACAAATATTAAGTTTGTTTCACTATAAATAAGTATACCTAGAGCATATGCTCTAGGTATACTTATTTATAGTGAAACAAACTTACTTAGTATAAATTACTTGATAACTGTTAGATTTTTTAATTTATAAAAAAGTTCACGAAACTTTGTATTTAAAACTGGTTTAAATAGTCTTTATTGTAATAAAAGTAGTTCATTAGCGAACTACTCTCAATTAACCTATCCATCCATAACTATGTAATCCTTTTCCTAAAAAATTTACACCTAGGTAACAAACCCAAATGACCACAAAACCTATACTACCAATAGTTGCTGTCTTTTGACCTGTCCAACCTTTAATTAATCGAGCATGTAAGTAAATCGCGAATGTAAGCCATGTAATTAAAGCCCAGCTTTCTTTTGGATCCCAGCTCCAATAAGCACCCCAAGCTTCATTTGCCCATACTGCTCCGGATATAATTCCTAAAGTTAAAAAAGGGAATCCCAGCCCTATTAATCTGTAGCTCCAAATATCGATGATTTCAAGTAATGATTTACTTAAATTTTTCGTTTCAACGATCGTTTGTTTAGCTTCATTGTTTGTTATAGTAATAGCTGAGCTTGTAGTAGTAGTTAAATCAGCTTTTTTAGTAGCATATGTTTTTAATAATAAAAATAATAAACATAATAAAGAACCTAATATTAATGTTCCATAACTTAACATCATCACACTTACATGCATCATTAACCAATTTGATTGTAATGAAGGGGCTAATCCTGTAATAATTCGCATTTCGGGTGGAAGACCAGAATTACCAAACCAGTATAAACAAAGAACAAGAGGAAGATTTAAACATCTAATTAAACGTGTTGATAACTTTAGCTCTGCTAATTGTTGACCAATTAAAAGTATTGCACATAAAAATAAAATAGATTCATATAAATTACTTATTGGGAAATACTTTCCATTTGTCCATCTAGATAAAAGTAAATTAACAACAAAAAGGCTAGATAAGAACGTACTAGACCTAGCAAGGTTTGACCATATTTTGGATTTTAAAAAGAACAAATTTAGCCAACTTGTAAAAGTTGCCAAAATTAAAGCATAAAAAGTCGTATTACCTAAAACATTTTCAATTGTTTTCATCTCTATCATATGAAATTTTAACTATTTAAACCTTTATTTAGAACCAATTATAGCAAATTTATAAATAAATCGAAAAAGTATACAAATAAGATCTAAACATATAGTTTATTATTATTACTTAAAACTTTTTATATTTTGCCTTTTTTTAATACGAAATACTTAAATGATATAGAATAAATAATATAGTTCATTTAAATTTTATAAAAGTATTATGACAACTTTTTTAGATAACAAACAAATAAATTTAATTAGACAAGGTTGTAGATTTTCAGAACGTTGTGTAAAACCATTACGTGATAATACGTATAAGTATGGTTTTTCCACAATTATAGAATCTGATGAAATTAAATCCGGTTTAAATTTAGAAACAATAAAGCTTATTTCACACAAAAAGAATGAAAGTGGTTTTATTATAAACTTTCGAGAAAAAGCTTTTAAAAAATGGCAGTCCCTTAAAGATCCCACATGGGCAGAATTGAGTTATCCTGTTATAAATTATCAAGCTATTAAATATTATTCATCACCGAAGACACAAGAAAAATTAAAGAGTATTGATGAAGTTGATCCAGAACTACGTGATACTTTTGAAAGACTAGGTATTCCTTTAAATGAACAAAAACGTTTAGCAAATGTAGCTGTAGACGCGGTATTTGATAGTGTATCTATTTTTACAACCTTTAAACGAGAACTTTTAAAACTAGGCATCATTTTTTGTTCTATTTCGGAAGCTATCAATAAATACCCTGAATTAGTAAAAAAATATTTAGGAAGTGTAGTTCCAATTACAGATAATTATTTTGTTGCTTTAAACTCAGCAGTTTTTACAGATGGATCTTTTGCATATATACCCAAAAACCTGAAATCGCCAATAGAATTGTCTACTTATTTTAGAATAAATAATGAGGAAAGCGGACAATTTGAACGTACGCTTATTATTGCTGAGTCAGGGAGCATGATAAGTTATTTAGAAGGATGTACCGCACCAAAATATGACAGTAATCAATTACATGCTGCTGTTGTAGAACTAATTTCACATGAAGGTGCCCACATTCGTTATTCTACAGTGCAAAATTGGTACGCTGGTGATAAAAAAGGAAAAGGTGGTGTTTATAATTTTGTGACAAAAAGAGGTCTTTGTTTAGGTACTGAATCAAAAATTTCTTGGACGCAAGTCGAAACTGGATCGGCTGTAACTTGGAAATATCCAAGTTGTATACTAATGGGTAATGCATCCCAAGGTGAATTTTATTCCGTTGCTCTAACAACAAATTATCAACAAGCTGATACTGGAACGAAAATGATTCACATAGGTAAAAATACGAAAAGTCGTATTTTATCTAAGGGTATCTCTGGTGGTCATTCAAAAAATACGTATAGAGGACTAATTCAATTTGGTCGCAAAGCCTCACAAGCTATGAGTTATTCACAATGTGATTCTCTTTTACTAGCTCATCAATCCGAAACAAATACTTTTCCTTACATAAATGTTAGAAATTCTAGCGCTAGAGTCGAACATGAAGCTTCAATATCAAGGATAGGTGAAGAACAAATATTTTATTTTCATCAGCGAGGTATTCCCGAAGAAGAAGCAATTAAACTAATTGTTAATGGTTTTTGCCAAGAGGTATTTAGAAAATTACCAATGGAATTTGCTTTAGAGGCTGAAAAACTTTTAGATCTAAAAGTTGAAAAAAGTCTTACATAAGTTAAAATAGAACCTTAAAAAAGTAATAACTTTTTTAAGGTTAAAAAATGGTATTTGATAATAAAACACAAAAAAATGCTAGAAATAAAAAATTTAACTGCAGTAACAAGTGAGCAAGAAATTAGTCGAAACCAGGCTTTAATTTTGAAAGGTGTTAATTTAACTTTAAAAGGTGGTGAGATACAAATTATAATGGGATCTAATGGATCCGGAAAAAGTACATTAGCCAAGTTATTAGCTGGTCATCCAGCTTATAACATGCTGCATGGTTCAATTATATTTCGAAATGAAAAGTTAATAAGATGTTTACCTGAGACCAGAGCAAGATTAGGCTTGTTTTTAGGTTTTCAGTATCCTATGGAAGTAGGTGGAGTAAGTAATCAAGATTTTTTACGTCTTGCTTATCATTCTCGATATAAAAAAAAAGATAATATACTTAACACAAGTTTAAGATTTGCAAATAAAATTTTAAACTATGTTAAAATTTTAGACATGAACTCTAGCTTTTTGCCAAGGCCTTTAAATCAAGGGTTTTCAGGAGGGGAAAAGAAAAAGAATGAAATTCTTCAAATGGCAATTACTGGTTGTGAGTTAGCGATATTAGATGAAATTGACTCAGGTTTAGACGTTGATGCATTAAAAACATTATCTAAAACAATTTTAATTTATCAGCTTGATGGTTCATTTAATTCTCGTTTTCTTCAAACAACAAAAAGTTTGATTTTAATCACACATTATCAACGACTTCTTGAATATATTAAACCAGACAAAATTCAAATTATGAAACAAGGTAAAATCGTTTGTAGTGGAAAATCTAATTTAGGAACTATTATTGATCGAAAAGGTTATGATTGGTTATCAGGTGTTGGGTCAGGTTTACATCTTATAGAGAATATAAATAAAAAGAAATTGCAAATTTTAAAATAGAATCTATTTTAAAATTTAAACTTTTTAGTACCTATTTTTGATTTGTTTCTTAATGTAAAATTATTAAAAATAATTTTAAAAAAATAATCACTTTTAATTTTAATAATTTCAAAATATTTTTAAAAGAGGAAAAAATGAACTATAGAGTCTACTTTGAACTTGATGAAGATGAATTATACGAGTTAAATAGATTTACTCGTGATTTAACAATGTCCGCGGAGCTTGGACTATTAGATCCATTAATTGGTCGTGAACGTGAATTAGATCGAATGATTAGAATTTTATGTAGACGAACAAAAAATAATCCTGTGATAATTGGTGAACCCGGTGTTGGGAAAACAGCTTTAGTTGAAGGACTAGCACAAAAAATTGCTAACCAGGAAGTACCTAGACAATTGCTAGATGCTAGTGTCGTAACCGTTGATCTTGGAGCCCTAGTTGCAGGAACACGTTATCGAGGTGAATTTGAAGAGAGGCTTCAACTTTTAATAGAACATGCACAAGATGTCCCTGATACTATTTTATTCATTGATGAAATTCATACTTTAATAGGGGCTGGATCGGCAGAAGGGACAATGGATGCAGCAAATATGCTTAAGCCAGTTCTATCGAGAGGAAAATTTAGATGCATTGGAGCAACAACAACCGATGAATATAAAAAGTATATTGAGCGAGATCCAGCATTAGAAAGACGTTTTCAACCAATTTTAGTTGAACCTCCTAGTCCTGCATCAACAGTTCGTATTTTATCGCGAGTTAGAAAATCATTTGAGTCATTTCACAATGTCGTAATATCAAATGAAGCTTTAGTCGAAGCGGTAGAACTTTCGGAACGTTATATTGCGGATAGATATTTACCGGATAAAGCAATTGATGTAATTGACGAGGCATGCACCTTAGTTGCGATGAAAGCAGTAAAACATCCACCAGGTATTGGTCCTTTTTACGAAAGACTAGCAGCAATGCAAGAAGAAAAAGATGAAATGCTTAGAATGAATGATTACTATGGTGCAGCTAGAATAAATGAACAAGAAACTCGACTACGTACTGCTATTGATCATTATCAAAGATTTTACTCTGGTCTACCTGATGATGACAAATGGGTTTTAAAAAATCAGAAAGAATTTGTTCAACGTTTTATTCCATCAATGGAAAACCCTCAAAGTTTAGAAGAGGTTTTACATGAATTAGAATGGCTTATTAAATCTGAAACAGATAGTAAAATATCAAATGTAGCAAAAGAAACATATAACCAAAGTGAAGACCTTGATTTTGATAATAACGTATAAAATCTTAATTAAAAAGCAATATGTACTTGACACTAAATCGATTTAATGGTACATTTTTAGTGACCCCGCTTTGTAAAGGGGTTTGGGTTGCTAACTCAATGGTAGAGTACTCGGCTTTTAACCGAAAAGTTCTGGGTTCGAGCCCCAGGCAACTCACCTAGTTAAATTTAATAATTTGTATATAAAATTATAAGTAGTGGTGTCAGGATTTAATTTAAGATAAATCCTTTTTTGTAATAGGTTGAGAATTATTTAAATATTTATAAAGGAAAACACTACATGGACGGACGAATCCTAGTTGTATTTATACCAGTTATTGGTGCAGCCTTCTGGGTAGTTTATAACATCGGTAGAGTTGCTTTACAACAATTAAAGAAAGCAACACGTTAAATGTTTTTTTCAATACATCTTTAGAAATAAAGGAAAAATTTTTCCTTTATTTCTAAAGATGTATTGAAAAAACATATCAAGGATATACTTTGCGAGTATAGCTCAGTGGTAGAGCGCAACCTTGCCAAGGTTGATGTCGCGCGTTCAAATCGCGTTACTCGCTTCATTTTTGTTATTCTAATAAGATAAAAAATTAACTAAGTTATCAAATACAATTTATTTGATAACTTAGCTAACAAAGTAAAATAAATTCTAAAATATATTTAATAGCTTTAAACTAAAGTGCACTTGCTTTTTTAAAAGCTAAAACAGCAATAACAATCGGCCCTGATAAAATTATTAGGGTTAAAGCAATTAACTGGCTAAGAACTTGTAGGTTCATACAGTAATCTAAAATTTTAAATATAGCTAAGTTAATCCTCCTGACATTAATATTATTACCAAATAATATTAACTCTTGACATTTTTTTTGTATTACAGGAAAATAATAGATGTCTTGTAACACAAGCCCCCATCGTCTAGTGGCCTAGGACATCTCCCTTTCACGGAGGTAACAGGGATTCGAATTCCCTTGGGGGTATTAAACAAAACTTAAATTGTTTTATTATTTATATTAAGAATTAACGAATTCAGTCTGTGTTTGTTGAATTAGTTCTTTTAATATTGTCTCTAATTCCGGTGTTAGTTTTTTCTCGTTTTGGATACCATTAGAGAATTCGGGATTAGTACGAAGTTTATCACGTAAACTAGCTAAGAAAGGTTTAATATTTGAAATATCAACTGTATCTAAATACCCATTTGTACCAGTGTAAATTAATGCTACTTGATCTTCTACAGCAAGTGGTGCATACTGAGGTTGCTTTAATAGCTCACGTAAGCGTTGACCACGGGCTAACTGACGTTGTGTTGTTGGATCAAGATCCGATGCAAATTGAGAGAAGGCTTGAAGTTCATCAAACTGCGCTAATTCTAGTTTTAATGTACCTGCTACCTGCTTCATTGCTTTAATCTGAGCTGCAGAACCAACACGAGATACTGAAATACCTACATTAATAGCTGGTCTAATACCCGAGTTAAATAAGTCTTCAGAAAGGAAAATTTGCCCATCTGTAATTGAAATTACGTTAGTTGGAATGTATGCAGATACATCTCCCGCTTGTGTTTCAATAATGGGTAGTGCTGTCATACTTCCACCACCAAATACATCGTTCAACTTAGCTGCTCTTTCTAACAATCTAGAATGTAAGTAGAATACGTCACCTGGATAAGCTTCACGTCCTGGTGGTCGACGAAGTAATAATGACATTTGACGATAAGCTTGGGCTTGTTTCGTTAAATCGTCATAAATGACTAAAGTATGGCGGCCTGAATACATGTAGTACTCAGCAATACTTGCGCCTACATATGGAGCAATATATTGCATTGGAGCCGGAGAATCGGCATTAGCTGCAATAATTACTGTGTATTTTAAAGCTCCTTTTTCATTTAAAACACGAACAGCAGATGCTACTGATGAAGCTTTTTGTCCAATTGCTACGTAAACACAAACTACATTTTCAGTTGCTTGGTTAATAATAGTATCTAAAGCAATGGCAGTTTTACCTGTTTGTCTATCTCCAATAATTAATTCTCTTTGTCCTCTACCAATAGGAATAATAGAGTCAATTGCAACAATACCTGTCTGTAAAGGCTCACACACTGATTGTCTTTCAACAATACCAGGAACAGTTGGTTCTAGCATTCTTGAAGTTTCAATTGTAATCGGTCCTTTCCCATCTAACGGACTTGTAAGTGGGTCGAGAACACGTCCAAGCATATCAGGACCAATTGGAACCGTTGCAACTCTTCCTGTTCTTTCTACTACAGTACCCTCTTTAATACTTGTTGAATTAGTTACAATTACAACCCCTGTGTATAATTCTTCTAAGTTTAAAGCGATTCCTATAATTTCTCCTTCAGTACCAGGTACTTTGAAGTTTAAGATTTCTCCTACTACAACGAAATTTAGACCATATACTTGAGCAATACCGTCACCTACTTGAATTACTGTTCCAGTTTCTTTAACAAAGTTATCTTGAACAGAGAAACGCGTAGCTAACTCATCAAGTTGATCATAAAAAACATTACTCATCTTATTAAACTAAATCCTAAATTTTATATTTGTCCTAAATTCCTAGAAACCCTAGAATAAATAAATTTTCAGAAGTGAAAATTTACTAAATTTTATGTAAGAATTTTAATCATAAAAATTCTCAATTAATTGTGATCCTAATAAACGATTCGTTGTAAAATTAAAAACAACTGAATCAACTCGACAAGTGTATCCACGAACAATATTTTTACTTGTTACTTGTTTTTTTATTAAGAAGGAATGATCAGATGGATTTAAACGCTCTGGATTTTCATCAGTAAAGTCTAAAACATCTGAAAGTTTATCTAATAATTTGTCACTACTAAAACTTGATGCCCAGTCACTTACAGTACAAATTTCATCAATGATTCTAAGTCTATGTAAACGACAAATGCGATCAAATACAGATGGAAATACTGAAATTAATGATGAAACAATTCGATTACGGAAACTTTCATAAAACCATTTACCAAATACTAAATCAAAATCGTGACTGAATGATGATTTCCATGCTGGTAGTAACAACTTCCAGATAACAAAATCTTCTGAGTCTTTACGACGTGCAGCAATTTTATAACGAATGTTATTCTTAAAAGATTGATTTACTAAACTCGAATTTAAATTAGTTTTGGCTTGTTTCGGTATAGTTTCTATAGAAGGAAATGTTTGTGCTGTATAATACGATAACGTTTTAAACCAAACTCCTATATGATACATATCATATGCATTTGGTACAGCTTGAAATGATTTTACAAAATTTTGAATCAAATTTTGGCTTAGTTGGACCTTGTCAAGACATCCCATACGATTCAATAATATTTCTTTAATTTATTACCAACGGCTTTGCCTTGTAGTTTTGCCAATCAATATTTTTGAAGGGCTATTTTCATGTTTTTGATAGGAACGAAATATCCTATTAATTAGTTGTCTATCAAAAGATCTATATTGACCTAAAACTAATGCTTTTAATGCTTTAACTTCTTCAACTACGTAAGGTTGAAATTGTACAAAGTTTGAAGTTTTTGTTTGTTTTAGTTCGTCTATTTTTTCTTTTTGTAAATCGATGGCTTTAATACGTATTTTTTCTAAAGATTCCACAGTATCTTTGTAGCGAAAATTTGCAAGTATTAGTCGATTAGCTGCATTATCCAAATTATCAGAGATTCGTTCTTGGCGACCCTTTAAACTTGTTCGGGCTGAATCCGCAAATGCAAAAATTAATAATCCTATTAAAAGTAGAATATTAATTAAATTGGTTTCTAGGATATCAGTATTGATTCCAAACCCAGCTTCACTCATATAAGAAGTCCTTTAGTTTCGAAAATATTTCATTTATTAACTTTATACTCGATTAATAGGTGGTCTAACACGTAAATATCTATTAATTTCTTGGACTACACCAGGTATTAATTCACTAGATTGTGTTGCCGTAGTAATATAGTTTTTTACCATAGCTTCTCTAGTGTCTCGAACTTTGGCTTCCATATACTTTTTAGATCTAATAACAGCTGTTTGTCGTTTTACTTCGACTTCTCTAGATCTAATTAAATGCCTCTCACGGACAGCTTGTAAAATACGACGGATTTTTTGTTGTAGCTTTTCTACTTCCTCAAGACTAATTCGAGCATTTTTGAGGTTGTTTTCAATTTCTTGTTCTCTTTGTTTTAATATCTTTTGGATTGGATTAAACAAAAGGAAGGATAAAATTTGAACCAACAAAAAAAACTGTATGGTCAAAACAGGTAATGTAGCATCTATATCAAACAAGCCGCCTGTCTTTTCTAGACTAAGGTATAGATTGGGTAATGATGTGTACATATCCATAAATTTTATAGGATTTGACTTAAGCAAAGGCCAAATTTTAAGATGATCCTAGCTTGACTACGATCATCTTTTAAGGCCAAGTTTAAATTTTACTTAAGAACTAAAAGGGTTTGCGAAGATTAATGAAAGTGCAACTACAAGTCCATAAATTGTTAAGGCTTCCATGAAAGCTAAACTTAGAAGTAGTGTTCCTCTAATTTTGTCTTCTGCTTCAGGTTGGCGTGCAATACCTTCTACAGCTTGACCTGCTGCATTACCTTGTCCAATACCAGGTCCGATAGCCGCTAAACCAACAGCGATTCCTGCAGCGATAACCGATGCTGCTGATACAATTGAATCTGCCATAATATTTCCTTTTGATCTTTTCGAAAAAATTGACAGCTTTCTTATTTATATCAAATTAAAATTTGATAGTTTAATGATGACCTTCGACTGATTCACCAATATAGGCAGCAGCCAAGGTTGCAAAAATTAATGCTTGAATTGAACTTGCGAATAAACCCAATATCATAATGGGCAATGGAATTAAAATAGGTACTAAAAGCGTAAGTACACTAACTGTAAGTTCATCTGCTAAAATGTTTCCAAATAGCCTAAAGCTTAAAGATAAAGGTTTAGTAAAATCTTCTAGAATATTAATTGGTAATAATACTGGAGTAGGTTGAAAATACTTCTTAAAATAAGAAAATCCTTTTTTCTTTAATCCAGCATAGAAGTATGTAATAGATGTTGCTAGAGCTAATGATATTGTTGTATTTATATCATTTGTAGGAGCAGCTAGTTCACCTTCTGGTAAATGAATTAACTTCCAAGGTACCAAAGCTCCTAACCAATTTGAGATAAGAATAAACAAGAATAGTGTTCCAACAAAAGGAACCCATTCCCCAAAATTAGATCCCATTTGATTTTTTGCAATACCTTGAACATACTCAACTACAATTTCCATTATGTTTTGCCAATTGTTACGTGGAACTTGATTTAATGTTATAGTTGCTAAAACAGAAGCACTTAAGATTAAACCTATAACAAGCCAACTAACAATAAACACTTGTCCGTGTAGTGAATATCCAAAAATTTCCCAGTAAAAATGTTTTCCTACCTCTAAATCTGCTAATGGTAGTGTTGAGATAGTAGGATTGTAGTCTAAATATAAGTTTGATGTCATAATTACTGTTTAAATCGAAAAGAACGACTTTCTATCTCATGAATATTATACGTTAATATGTAAACGTAACCAAAACAATTTTATTTGTATTAAATAGCCTTAATAAAATTTTCTTTTTTAATTTAAAGCTGTTTGAACTAAAAGTTTATCATTTTGACTTTGTTGATGACCGGCAATTGCACGAGCTAATCTATGTAAAACATATCGAATCGCTTTTACGGAGTCATCATTTCCAGGAATACCTAAATCAACTAAATCTGGATTTGAGTTACTATCGATTATTGATATAATAGGAATTTTTAAAGTTTTACACTCTTTAATTGCTGTTAGTTCATGTTCCTGATCAATTAAAACAACAACGTCAGGTAAATAAGGCATGTTCTTAATTCCTGCAAGATAGTTATTTAACTTTTCAAGTTCACGTTTTAACTTTGCTGATTCTTTTTTTGGATAATAATTAAGTATACCATAAGCCTGTAAAGTTTCTAAAACTCTTAATCGTCTAATCCTCTTTTGAATAGTTTTCCAATTTGTTAACATTCCTCCAAGCCATCTATAGTTAACATAAAATGCCCCACAACGCATTGCTTCTTGTTGAATTGCACTAGCTAACCTTTTTTTTGTTCCAACAAATAAAATAACCTTTCTTTTTAAAGAAGCTGCTCTTAAATAACGGCATGCTTTGTTTAAATATTTTTGTGTTTCATAAAGGTTGATAAAATGATACTCTCGATTAACTTCTGGAAAAGAATGAAACAAAAATGGAACCATTTTAGGATTCCATTCTTTTTTCTTATGTCCGTAGTGAAGTCCAACTTTAAAAAAGCGAGCTAATTTTTGGTTTATAGTTTGGCGCGGTCCTTCTGCCATATTTTTGTATTAGTTTTTGTATATTTTGTAATTGTCGTTTGATATATAAAAGACAATATTTTAAACATTATATAAATTATACATAATTTAGAAAATCCTTAAAATATTGCTTTTTAATTATACCCATTTAATTTGGTTTAATCTTTATAGAAGTCATTCAAATTAATAATTTATATTATTTTTTTCTTTGAAATCTTTCATCTTCGAACGAAAATTTGAGTTATTTTCATCTAGTATATTGAAAGGAATATTTTGTTTTTGTAATTTTTTTCTTAAAAATTTTCGACGAGTAGTTAATGAAACAACGCTACGACCGTATAAAAAAATGTGTTTTGCTATCCATTCATCTAAAAATGTCAAAATACCGGTACCAGAAGGTATTAAACCTCCTACAATAACCTTTTCTTTTAATCCTCGTAACCAATCTACTTTACCCTCTATCGCTGCTTGGGTTAAAATTCTGACTGTCTCTTGGAAGCTTGCTGCTGAAATAAAACTTTCTGTTGTTAAAGCTGCTTTTGTTAAACCTAATATTGCTGGTTTATAATAAACTAAATGCTTTTGTTTGTGTTCAAGCATTTTATTTAAAATCAATAATTGTTGAATATCTAGATACTCACCTGAAACAAGGGGAGTGTTTCCAGGAAATTCAATTTTTGCTTTTATTATCATCTGTCTAACAATTACTTCAAGATGTCTATCAACAATCTTGATACCCTGACTTTCATAGACTCCTTGAATGGATTTAATGAACATTGATGCCAAACGGTACAAACTTCTTAATGTTGCTTTATGATGTGAGTCGCGTTGCCTGAAATAGTCGAATGAAATATCCAAAAGCTGTTGAGGATCAACCAACCCTTTGTGGAAACGTTGAGTTAAGTTAATATATTGGTATGGTTCCACTTCTAAATTCTCATAATCAATTTCTTCAACTAAATATGGTATCTCTCTAATTGTTCTTAATTGTTTAATATTTGATAAAACTTCAATTTGACTACTTCGGCTTCTTGCATGTGTCATTATTTTAGTTACAACACCAGCTTTTTCAGCTATTAGTGCACGATCGGATGAACTTCTTGCTTCTAAGATTTCTTCGACTTTAGGTAAACCTTGGATAATATCTTGTGTTTTAAAAATTCTATAAGTTACAAAACCTAAAACGGTATTTTCTGGAGCAAAATCTTTATGATTTTTATAAACTTTAGCACCTTCTGTAAATAAATAAGGCTTTCCAATCCTAAATTGAAATTTTGATCCACTAGAACTTAATACTTTACCACCAATAGTCAAAATGAGACCATTTCCTATATGATCTCCTGCAAAAACAAAATCTTTTTTACCAGTTTTTAACGTTGTTTCATCAAAATATAACTCTCTAACATGATCATTGTCGACAATCATAAGTTCTTGTGATTGATAACGACTTGAATATTGAGATCGTAGATTAATTGGCGAACCTGTAACATTTCCTCTTACTTCAGAGCATCCTATTAGCGTATAAGGTTCCAAAATTTGATTAGCTCTAACAAATGAAATAGTTTTAATTTGTTGAAGCTTTAAACGCCTAGGACTCACTTTTGGTCTGTTTAAGTCTTGAAAACGTCCAAATTCCAAACACCATTTTTTATTTTGAGTTTTTCTAAAATTAATAAAAATATTAATTTTTTGTTTTTCTTTATTATCTGTACTAGTTACAAAGAGTCCTGTTTCAATTAAATTTTTAGAAAAAGTTTTATTTGCATTTATTGATTCATTTATTTTAAAAGTAAAAGATCGATTAATTTTAACTATTAATTCATCATCAACTACATTTGTATTATGGCCAATAGGATTATATGTATATGATTGTGGTATACTGTAAATAGTAAGAGGTCTAAAAATTACTTTAATAGATTGTAATGTATGTATTATTTGTGAGTAAACAATCCTATTAATTTTGATACGACCAAAAACTACTTCACCTGGAAAAAACAATTGTGAATCAAATTTCAATTTAAATTGTTTAATATTTATTTTTTCATTATTAAAAGTTAAAATTGTACCTGACTGAACTGATAAATCATTTGTTTTACGGTTTTGTTTGCGATACGATATCAGACCATTAATAGGGGAGAAAATGTTTTGAGTTAACCAATAATCCTTTTTTATAAAATTACCTTCTTTACTAGAAAAACTTAAACTAGAAGAAAGTTGCTTATAAATTTCCTCTGGTAACCATAAGTAAAGTCCACCTTTATTTATTTCATTTATCAGTGAAATTTTAACTTTTAATGAAGAATTTTTATTCAAATTAATAGAATATAAATTTCCTCCTGTTTTAACTGTGTAAGCTTTTGTTAAATACCTTCCAATGTAACCATTTTTATTACTTAATCGATTAGGAGTTAACGTTTTTTGTAATAATAGTTCAGCCTGATTTCTAAATTTTAAAATAAACTGTCTAGGTTTTCTAAAACTAAAATTTTTATATGATAAAATATTTAGATCTTCTAAGTCACAAAATTTAGAAATTAAAGCAATATTTGTATTTTTAAATACACAAATCGTTTCAGTAAAAGGATTTGCCTTAATTACTAGCTTTGTTTTTGCAAATACCTGATTATCTGGTTTATAAGATCGAACAACTTGTTTAGACTCAAATGGTAAAGTTATTAGCTTACCAGCTAATACCCAAACAAGCATATTGTATTCAAAGAAATTATAGTTTTGTCTAAGTTGATAATAAATTTCACCAGGGAATTTTGTGGACAAAGTTTTTTGTATTTCTGTATCAGAATCTTCTAAAGTAGATGCCGATTGTACGATTGATTGACCCTTTCTAATAAATTCATAATTTTTTATCATGAGTAAATCATCGCGTTCTACCCTTATTCTAATTACTTCATTTTTATATGTTCGAATTTCGAAAAAAGAAGTGTTATAAATAACTTGCCCATAGTCACCTTGTGTTGTACGAATAAATTGTGTTTTTAATTTATCAGAAAATTCTACTTGCCCAGAGTAATTACTTCTTATTTGTTGGCTTAACTCTCGACTGAACACACCACCTGTATGGAATGTTCTCATAGTTAACTGTGTACCTGGCTCACCAATAGATTGTGCAGCTATAATTCCAATAGCCTCTCCAATTTCAATTAGTCGATATTGTGTTAAGTCCCAACCAAAACATGTTTGGCATACAGAACGATAAGATTGGCAAGTTAAAGGAGAACGAACACTTACTATTGGAATTTTTAAATCATTTATTTTATTTGAAAGATGAAAATCAATTTCTTGTCCTCGATTAGCAACCAATTTTTTTGTAGTTGGATTAAGTATAGGTTTTGCTAAAATTCTTCCAATCAAACGCTCATTAAATGAACTTGTTGTTTGATTATTGTATGGTCTAGAGTAGATAATTAATATACCTTGTTTAGATTGGCAATCAAATTGTCTAACAACAACATCTTGTGCTATATCAATTAATCGTCTAGTCATATAACCTGAATCAGCAGTTCGAATTGCTGTATCAACAAGACCCTTTCGAGCCCCATAAGACGAAATTAAGAAATCAATTACAGTTAAACCCTCTCTAAAGTTTTTCTGAATAGCAGAACCTATCATTTCACCTTTTTGGTCAGACATAAGACCCCTCATTCCGATTAGTTGTCTAACTTGAGAAAGATTCCCCCTAGCACCAGAAAAGGTCATCATATAGAGTGGGTTTAATGGATCTGTTCTTTCAAAAAAATCTACAATTTCATTTTTTAGTAATTCACTAGTTAAATTCCATGCTACTACCTGTTTTTGAAACCATTCAGAATTAGTTAATTCCCCCCTTTGATATTTTGTTTCTCCGTTTGCTAGTTCTTTATTTGTAGAACCAACTAATGGGGTTTTAGTTCTTGGAACTTTTAAGTCCTCTAAACTAATTGAAATACCCCCTTGAGTTGCGTAATTAAAACCTGCCTCTTTTAATAATTCCGCTAACATACAAGTTTTTCGAATGCCATAATTTCGAAACATCCAGAGCAACAACTCTTCTAATTCTTTTTTTGTAATAACTTGATTAATAAAAATAAAACTTCGAGGGTTGTAAGAGCTTATATTTTTAAATTTTGACGGTAAACTTTGCATTTTAGAAGTATTTTAAATTTAATAATGTTCAATGTTTAAAAATTAAGACCTAAATTTTTTATTCCTTAGGTATATATTTGATGTTTTTTTTTAGATCAATAGGTTTAGCATAAATTGCCGCTGCTAATAGTTCATTAATTAAAATACGCCCTGGCGTTGTTCGAACATAAGAAGAAATTATTTTATTGTTTTTATCACGTATTATTTGAATGTCATCAAAAATTTCTAAAGTTTTATTTTGATTCATTATTTCTTTACGAATTAAGTTCTTGCTTACATTTTTAATTCCAGTCAGTTTTCCTGAGTATTTAATCCAAACAGTAGAATGAAGTGATATAACTTTTTGTTCTAACGCTTCAGAAATTTTAGAAAAAGAAGTGTAGTATTGATTTCCTCCTTTTCTGTTTGGTAACGTTCGAGTTGTAATATAATACCAACCTAATACAATATCTTGACTTGGTGTTAACAAAGGTCTTCCATTAGCAGGTGATAAAAGATTATTTGATGAAAGCATTCGGTAAGCTTCCAACTGAGTTTTACGAGTAAGTGGTAAATGAACACCCATTTGGTCACCATCAAAATCGGCATTAAACCCGGAACAAACAAGAGGATGTAGTTGAATTGCACGTCCTGTTGTTAAAATTGGTCTAAAAGCTTGTATACCAAGTCTATGTAAAGTTGGTGCCCTATTTAAAAGTACCAGTGAAACAGAAACAATTAATGTTAATAATGTCCATACAATTGGATAGTTTCTTTGTAATGCAGATGTTAAATCAGTTGTGTCTAATTCCCTTGCTCTTGGAATAATTTCTCGTATTTTATAAATTAAATAAGGTCCAAACAAGTTTAGCGCCATTTCATAGGGTAATGCGCATTGATCTAACATTAATGTAGGACCAACAACAATTACTGATCGCCCTGAATAATCAACTCGTTTTCCTAGTAAGTTTTGTCTAAATCTCCCTTCTTTGCCCGCAATCAGATCATTTAAACATCTTAAAGGCTTATTTCTGGGTCCATATGAATCCCGCCCAAATCGACTACCATTATCAATTAAGTCATCTACTGCGTCTTGGATCAATATTTTTTCATTAATTACAACAAAATCCGGAACAATTTGTTCACAGAAACGTAAAAGTCTATTATTTCTCATAACAATTCTACGATAATGTTCGTTAAACTCGGAACTCATATAAGTTCCATTAGGTAACTCAAAAACAGGTCTTAAAGCAGGAGGTAAAACAGGTAGAACAGTTAAAATCATCCATGATGGATCCGTTTTTGTAGCTAAAAAAGTTTCTAGTAAGCGTAATCTTTTTAATAGACGTTCACGTTTACTAATTGCTGATTGAAATAGCTCACTTCTAACGTTTTTCACTTCTTCCTTTAAATTAAGGGATTCAAGCATATTTAATAGCTTTTTTGAACCATGGTTTGCTAGGAGCAACGCATTAACTTCCTCATCAACCCATTCTTGGTATGTTGTGGGTCGCTTTTGTCTACTCGACAACTTTTTAGCTGGGGATATTTCTAAATTTTTTTTATTGATTAATTTATTTTTTAAGTCTTCTTTATCTAGTTCTAAAAATAGAGAATCAAGATTGTTTGTTTTTAAATTTTGAGTAACTGAGTTACTAACTTTTGACCATTCTGAAACCCATTTGTCTAACTCAATTTCTTCGATTTCATCTGACGGTAAACCTTCATTTTCGTTAGTCTGTCCTAATAGTCTCTTGACTGATTCACGAGCTTCATTTTCTAATTCTTCAAGAGTTTTTTCCTCCTCAACTAAATAAACTATCGTTTCTAAATCTTTTAGAGGCTGATCCAGAATAATGCTTAAATAACTTGGTGAACCTTTTAAATACCAAGTATGTGTAATGGGGTAATTTAAAGCTACATGCCCCATCCTGTGTCTTCTAACATGACTTTCAGTAACTTCGACACCACAACTAGAACAATAAAAGGGCTTTGTTTTTGGTCGAAATTTATACTGGCCACATCCGCACTCCCAACTTTTTAGAGGACCGAAAATTTTTTCACATAATAAACCGTCCGGTTCAGGTCGACCCGTTCGATAGTTCATTGTATCTGGCTTATGTATTTCGCCTATAATTTCACCATTAGGAAGTTTACGCTCACTCCATTCGCGTATTTTCTGCGGTGATGCTAACTTTACGCCAACCATTTCAAAACGATTTCTATTTATTTGTGAAGAAATAACTCGGGAACTTTTTAAATTTTTTCGTTTGTTAATATACTTATGAGAATTTAAAGTACTTTCTTTAGAATAATTTTCTTTTGGCGACATTTTTTGTATTCCTCTAAAAAATTAAAATTTAACTGGTTTAACGTTTGGTTCAAGCTTTCCAGAAGAGTGAGCCATAAATCTTAAAGCGTGTATATCGACAGCTAAAGATCGTAATTCACGAAGTAAAACTCTAAAAGATTCAGGTATACCTGGAGATGGCATTTGATTATGCCCAACAATAGCTTTATAGGCTCTTAACCGACCTGATATATCATCGGATTTTAAAGTTAATAATTCTTGTAATGTATGAGCTGTACCATAAGCTTCTAAAGCCCAAACTTCCATTTCACCAAATCTTTGTCCACCTTCTCTTGATCGGCCACCTAAAGGTTGCTGAGTAATAACAGAATAAGGTCCTATGGATCTTGCATGAATTTTGTCATCTACAAGGTGGATTAACTTCAACATATAAGGTTTACCAACCGTTATAGGGTTATCAAAAGGTTCTCCTGTTCGCCCATCACGTAAAACAACCTTACCTGGTGTAGATTTTTTTAATATTTTTTCCTCTTCAGATAATTCTTCTGAAATTTCAGACAATTTTTCATATACTAAAGTTCTTGAAGCTTCTGTTCCATACATTTCATCAAATGGAAAAACTTTAAACCTACGTTCTAATTTTTCGCCAGCCCAACCTAGTAAACACTCAAATAGTTGGCCTACATTCATACGTGAAGGTACACCTAATGGATTTAAAATGATATCCACTAGTGTTCCATCAGGTAAAAAGGGCAAATCGGCTAAAGGTGCCAAAGTTGAAATAACTCCTTTGTTACCATGACGGCCCGCCATTTTATCTCCTATTTGCATACGTCTTATATTAGCAACAAAAACTTGAATAACGTATAACACTTTAGGTGGCATATCCAATGCTGTTTCTCGGTCTAAAACTCTTACATCTAAAATTTTACCTACCATTCCTAAGGGAACTCTTAATGATGTATCTGCAACTGAAGTTGCATCCCCAAAGAGTTCTTCAAGTAGTCTTCCATATGTATTTTCACGACGTTTCGGAGAAAGTTTTCCAACTAATGCATCGCCCGGTTGAACATGTACACCTACGTAAACTAATCCATTTTCGTCTAGATTACGTAAACGATATTTTTCAGCACTACTCTCAGGTAAATCACGTGTTACATAATCTGGTCCACGATCATTATCTTCGATTTCAACTTCAAGTTTTTCAATATGGATAGATGTAAATAAATTTTCGTAAACTAATCTTTCACTTACTACAATAGCATCTTCATAGTTATAACCACCCCATGGCATATACGCTACTGTAATATTTTTACCTAAAGCTAACTCTCCTTCATCTGTACTAGGTCCATCAGCAATAACACTACCAGATTCAACATTTTCACCTATCCATACAATTGGGCGTTGGCTAATAATTGTAGATTGATTTGAGGATTGTGCTTTTTCAAGTTTATAAACAATGGTTTTTCCATAACAATCCCTGATCCAAATCGAATTTGATGAAACAAATCTGACAGTACCTTTGCTATAACTTAAAACTAATGAACCTGATTCAATAGCTAAGTGTGATTCTATACCAGTCCCGACAATTGGTTTTTGAGGTCTTAACAACGGTACAGCTTGGCGTTGCATGTGAGCGCCCATCAAAGTTCTATTTGCGTCATCATGTTCAAAGAATGGAATTAGCCCTACTGCGGGTGAAAAAAGTTGGAACGGAGAAATTGAAAGATATTCAATTTCAGAAGGTGAAGTAATACGGAATTCATCATTTTCCTTAATACCAATTCTTTTTGTTAATAAAAATCCTTTTGAGCTTACAAGACTGTCACCCATTGCAATAGATTTACCATCTTCTTGTCCTACACTTAAATAGTCTAGTCCAATAATTTTCCCCTTTTTAACAGAGAAAAATGGAGTTTTTAAAAACCCTTGGCTATCTGTTTGTACAAAGGTAGCAAGCGAAGCTACTAATCCAGCTTTTTCCCCTTCAGGAGTATCAATTGGACATAGTCTTCCATAATAACTAGGATGAATATCCCGAATAGCTAAACTAGCTTTTTCAAAGGGTATACCGCCCGGTCCTAAAACTGTAACTCTTCGTTTATGAATCAATTCTGCTAATGGATTAATTTGATCTAAGTACTGAGATAAGGGATTTGTAGCAAAAAATTCATCAACAGCTGATTGAATTGGAAAAGGATTAATTAAAACACTTAAATCAAGAGTATTCATAGTATTTCTTTTTTCATCAAGAAACGCTCCAAACCTTAAAAATGCCTGAGAAAATTGTGATTGAAGTAGTTCGCCAATTGATCTAATTCTTCGATTTTCTAAACTATCTATATCATCAACATTGCCAATTAAAACACGTAGTCCGATTAAATAATCAATAATTTCAACTAGATCATGTAAAGTTAGTGTTTGAGCTTTATCTGGTAATGACAAACCTAATTTTTTATTAACTTTATATCGACCTACTTTGCCTAAACTATAATATCTTGGCTCAAAAATTTCATTTTTTAGTAACTCCCATCTAGCTTGATATTCTTCGTATGGAAAATCAGAACCTTTTGTATAAATTTTTCTCGAGTGCGCTAGAATATATTCAAAATAGTGGGAGTTTTCTAAATGAGTGTATACTGTGCTTGATTGGCCACCTATGTCTTCTAATATTGTTGAAATTGGTATCTTTTCAATTCGGTCCGTTTTGATCCAAACAAGTTTTTCTCGATCATACTCAAAATATAACCATGATCCACGATTTGAAATTAACGTAGCTCCTATAGTAGAAATTTGACTATTAATTGCGTCTACTTTATAGTAAATACCAGGACTTCTAACAATTTGGCCTAAAATAACCCTTTCACACCCATTAATTACAAATGTTCCACGATTTGTCATTAAAGGTAATTCACATAGACATAATGTATGTAATTCAATTGTTTGAGTCCTTTTGTCTTCAACTTCAATCGGCATATAAAGCCTAATAGAGTAGGAAAGCCGATCTCGTCTAGATTCATTTGGTATACGAAAAGGTGCATGAAAATAAAAATCGTTATAAAAAAATCGTATTTCAAAAGTCTCCATGAAGTCAGCTAAATTTGAAAGATTTCTTAACTCTTCGTTTAATCCTTCCTCTAGGAACCAACAAAAGCTAGTTTTTTGAATCTCAACGAGATCCGGCATCTTAGCCAAAAAAACTTTTCGCATTTATTTTATTTACTCCTTGATTATTCATTTCAAAAAATATACATACAACTAGCTTTAAACTAGTTGTATGCTTTTAAAGTAATAAATCTATTACTTTAAAAATTAAAAAAAATTATGTAATTTCATTTTAAGGTTAAGGTTTACCAACTTTTTTTAGTACATTGCTAATACGCGATTTTTGTCTTGCTGCTTTTCTCAAATGAAAAACTTTTTTTTTTGCTGCTTTGTCAATTTTACTATATATTTTCGAAATTAAAGTTTGTAGGGTTTCGTATGTCTCAACATCACGCGTTGTCTCAAATGTTTTAATACTTAATCTATATTTTTTTACTAAAGTTTTAATATTTGATTTATAAAATCTATTCATTTTACGATTTCTTTCACCAATACGAACTCTTTTCTTCGCAGATTTAATATTAGCCATATTATTTTATTATTCTTTAATAAGTATTAAGGAGGTTTCAAAAATTTTTTAATTAAATTTAGTTGCCTAAAAATATCTAAATATTATAAATTAAATTGAAATAATAACATAGTCTTTTGACTAGCTTCATAATAAAAATTTCTTATAATTAATTATATAGAGTTCTATAATAAAAAATTTACAATTAACAAAAAATGGCAAAGCAAAAAGGTAGCCGTATCATTATACATCTTGAATGTACGACATGTCGTACAAATACTGACAAACGATCAGAAGGAGTTTCGCGTTACACGACAGTAAAAAATCGTCGTAACACCCCTACTCGATTAGAAATAAAAAAGTTTTGTCCACATTGTAATTCACATACAGTACACAAAGAAACTAAATAACAAATATGAGAAAAATGAAAGCAAAACTTTCACCTTTAGGGTTAAATCGTGACATTGATTATAAAGACCTTTTATTACTAAGATCTTTCACTACAAGTTATGGAAAAATTTTAGGACGCCGTGTTAGCAATTTAACAAAAATACAACAAAGTCGTTTAAAAAAAGCGATAAAACACGCGAGATTATTAGGTCTATTTCCTTTTGTCCCAAATAAAGCTCTTTAATACTTGAGAAATAAAATTGAAAAATAACTATATCAAAAAGGATGAATCAACAAAACGATAACTTTCTTGACAAGACCTTTACAATTATGGCGGATATTGTAATTAAAGTCTTACCAGCTAGCCAGCAAGAAAAAGAGGCCTTTACATATTATAAGGAAGGCTTAGTTGCTCAATCATCTGGTCAATATGCGCAAGCATTAGAAAGTTACTATGAAGCTTTACAACTAGAAGAAGATCCAATTGATCGTAGCTACATTCTATATAATATTGCTTTAATTTACTCTAATAATGGAGAGTACTCAATAGCTCTTCAATATTATCATCAATCACTAGAACTAAATCCAAAACTGTCACAAACTTATAATAATATAGCTGTAATTTACCATTATCAAGGTGTTAAATCATCTGAAAAACGCCAATCTGAAATAGCTAAAAAACTTTTTAATAAAGCAGCAGATTATTGGAAAGAGGCTATACGATTAGCCCCAAATAACTACATCGAAGCAGAGAATTGGTTAATTACGACAGGACGTGAACTAAACTAATTACTACTAACTAATTTTACATTAAACACTGTAAAGGAAACCCTTTTTATTTTCTCCTGTATACCCAAAACATAAAACTTAAGAATATGCGCAGCAAATCTTCAGAGTTTTCATTCCTTGGACCTGTAGGTGGAAAAGTTTCACAGGTTATTGGACCAGTAATTGATATTCGTTATAAAGGTAAATCAATTCCTGATATCTACACAGCAATTGAAATTATGGATTCATCTTCGTCAAAATTGGCAAAATATGTCCAAGTAGTTGCTGAAGTACAACAAATGATTGGTGGAAGTACAGTACGTACAATCGCTATGAATCCAACGGAAGGTCTAGCTCGTAACTATATTGCCGTTGATACTGGAAAGCCAATTTCTGTTCCTGTAGGGAATCAAGTTTTAGGTAGGATTTTTAACGTTTTAGGGCAAACAATTGACAATCTTGCAAGTATTGAATCACCAGAACAAAACTGGCCAATTCATAGAGCTGCCCCTTCATTTTACGAATTAGAAACAAAACCTTTAATTTTTGAGACAGGTATCAAAGTAGTTGATTTACTAGCTCCTTACAGAAAAGGTGGAAAAATTGGTTTATTTGGTGGAGCTGGTGTTGGGAAAACAGTTCTTATTATGGAACTTATCAATAATGTTGCAAAAGCATATGGTGGTGTATCGGTATTCGCCGGAGTAGGAGAACGTACTCGTGAAGGAAATGATTTATATAAAGAGATGATTGAATCTGGTGTTATTGTTGCTTCTGATTTATCAAAATCAAAAGTTGCGCTTGTATATGGTCAAATGAATGAACCGCCAGGAGCAAGAATGCGTGTGGCACTAAGTGCTTTAACAATGGCAGAATACTTCCGTGACGTACAAAACCAAGATGTATTGTTCTTTGTTGACAATATTTTCCGTTTTGTACAAGCTGGTTCAGAGGTATCTGCATTATTAGGGCGTGTACCATCTGCTGTAGGTTATCAACCAACACTAGCTACAGAAATGGGGATGCTTCAAGAGCGAATCACATCAACTTTAAAAGGATCAATTACTTCAATTCAAGCAGTATATGTTCCAGCCGATGATTTAACTGACCCTGCACCTGCAACAGTATTTGCTCATTTAGATGCAACAACTGTATTATCAAGAAATTTAGCAGCAAAAGGAATTTATCCAGCGGTAGATCCTTTGGCTTCAAAATCAACAATGTTAGAACCATTAATTGTTGGTGATGAGCATTATCAAACAGCACAAAATGTTAAAGAAACTCTTCAACGTTACAAAGAGTTACAAGATATTATTGCAATTTTAGGTATTGATGAACTTTCAGAAGGTGACAAACTAATTGTTGCTCGTGCTAGAAAAATTGAAAGGTTCCTTTCACAACCGTTTTTTGTTGCAGAGGTATTTACAGGTAGCCCTGGAAAATATGTTACATTAAGAGATTCAATTAAAGGATTCCAATCAATTTTAGCTGGTGAATTTGATTCTTTACCAGAGCAAGCATTTTATCTTGTAGGAGATATTAGTGAAGCTTTAGAAAAGGCAAAAAAATTGACAGAATAGGAGTAGATATTTTATGTTAATTACGACAAATATCTTAGCAACTAATCGAACAATTACAAATTGGAAAGTAAAAGAAGCAGTTTTACCTACAACAACAGGTGAACTTGGTATTTTACCTAATCATAGTAGATTACTTACTGCTTTAGACATAGGTGTTCTTAGAATAAAAGCTGAGAACAACTGGGTACCAATTGTAGTATTAGATGGAATTGCCGAAATTAAAGATAATAATCTTAAAATTATTGTTAGACAGGTAGAAGAACTATCTGATATTAAGATAGACATTGATCAAGCAAAAAAAGAACTTGACGAGACAATAGAAAATTTAGCTAAATCGAATAAGCAAAATGAAAAACTTTTAAACACAATTAATTTAAAACGTTCACTAGCTCGATTTCAAGCACTAAGTTTTGCCCAGTCAAATTCTAATTAATCAAAATTAAAGTATTAAATATAAATTATATTTAATACTTTAATTCCAAATTTCAATATGCAGTTTAAATTTAACTTGTTAATATTAGATAAAGTAGCAGCACCTAAGATTTATATGGGGCTGAAAGAGCATAACCAAGAGCTAAGAGAACGTTTATTTCAGTTAGCCATTTTTCTAATAATATTAGTTGGTTTATGTTTTTCACAAACAAAATTTTTAGCCCAATTTCTTCAGAGTGCAATCGATGGAATTAAATTTTTTCAACCTTCTCCAGATGAATATTTTTTCTTAAGTTTCAAACTTTCACTATCGACAGCAATTTTTTTGGAAAGTCCATTTCTTATTATTTATGGTATTTGTTATCTTTTCCCTGCTTTATTAAATCGAGAAAAATTTGCTTTTGCTAGCTTATTATTTTTATCATTTATTCTAATCTTAGCTGGTAGTTTTTATGCATATAATGTTGTTGCACCAGCAGCACTAACGTTTTTCTTTGCATATACCAAAGATATACTTGAACCGTTATGGTCTTTTCAAGAATATGTAGATTTTCTATGGATTTTGTTACTTGGGTCAATCTACACATTTCAAATTCCAGTAATTCAAATTCTTTTAGGATTTATAGGATTATGTACTTCAAAAAATTGTTTTAATGGTCTTAGATATGTTTTATTAGCTTCAACTGTTTTAGCAGCAATAATAACTCCTTCTACAGATCCAATCACACAGTTAGTTTTTACTATAGCAATTTTAGTTCTCTTTATAACTGGTAGTGGCTTATTATTTGCCTTAGAAAAAATAAAAGTTATCTGCTAAAACTATTTTATAAAAGTAACTTCTAAAACCGTAAATTTTGTTAATTTTTGATCAATTTAAATAAATTAAAAGGACTATATGCGAAAAGAATGCCGCAGAAAAATCGGAAAGAGTTTCGATTTTCTTGTTTTAGCAAGTATTGCTATTCAGCAATTAGTATTACCTGCTTCTAGAGCAAACGCATTTCCAATATATGCACAACAGGCATATAAAAATCCGCGTGAAGCAAATGGAAGAATTGTTTGTGCTAACTGCCATTTAGCAGCGAAAACAGTTGAATTAGAAGCACCTCAATCAATTCTACCTGATCAAGTTTTTGAAACAACTGTGAAAATACCTTACGACACATCTAAAAAACAAATTTTAGGTAGCGGTAAAAAAGGTGGATTAAATGTAGGTGCAGTCCTAGTATTACCAGAAGGTTTTAAACTTGCCCCAAAAGATAAATTAAGTGCTGAGCTAAAATCAAAAATAGCCTCTGTTTATATTACACCTTACAGCCCAACATTAGAAAATATTTTAGTAGTGGGGCCAGTTGCGGGTGAAAAAAATCAAGAAATACATTTTCCTATTTTAGCACCAAACCCAGAAACAGATAAGCGTGTTCACTTCTTTAAATACCCACTTTATGTTGGTGGTAATAGAGGACGTGGTCAAGTTTATCCTGATGGACAAAAAACTAATAATAACCAATATTTATCATCAGTTAGCGGAAAGGTCGTAAATATTGAGATAAATGAAAAAACAGGAACAAAGGTAAGTGTTCAAGATACTAACGGAAACAATAGCGAACAACTTATACCAGCAGGTTTAGATTTACTTATTTCAAAAAGCGATATTATTCGAGTGGATCAACCTCTTACTGCTGATCCAAATGTTGGAGGTTTTGGTCAAACAGATAAAGAAATTGTTTTACAAAACCCTACTCGAATTTATGGTTATGTAGCTTTTGCTTTTGTTACAATGTTAACACAAGTGCTTTTAGTTGTTAAGAAAAAACAATTTGAAAAAGTTCAAGCAGCCGAAATGAACTTCTAAGTAAGTATAAAGATGGTGTTTGATTTCATAATTTCATTCACGATCAAATTCCTTAAAATTTGATCGTGAATGAAATTACGAAAATAGAGTAGTTTTTTAACCACCACCTACAATTGTAACAAATTCAATTCGATCAAAAGAACCCAAAAAAGTTTTTGAACATAAAAGAGGTTTTAAAATTACTTGATTATATTCAGTAATTAAAAGACTTTTATTTATATTGAAAAATTCAAAAAGTTGGTCCAAATTAATTGTATAATTAGTAATATAAACCTCACCATTAATTAAAATCCAAGTTCCCGAATTTGTATAAATTTTTTTTTTCATAAAAGTTCTTTTATTTATATATATAAAAACAAAAAATAATCAATATTTGAAATAATATTTTGACTCAATTAGATTTTTATTTTACTTCATAAATTAATATAAAAATATTAAAATAAATAAAATTGTTGTATATTAAAGAAATCACTCATATAATACTTATATATCTAGAAGAGTTCAAATCAGGGATTTACAGATTAAATATTAATTAATTTTTAATAAAATCTCAAGTTAAATGGGTTTTGCTTTTCAAGTTCGGTTAAATTGCCGAAGGGACCATTTAAAATTTCCGAGAACCAGAGAATTTACTGCTATATAAAAGGAGTCCTAAATGTTTCAATCTGTAGAAGAAAGAACACGTATTAAAAACGAACGTTATGAATCAGGTGTAATCCCTTACGCTGAAATGGGTTATTGGGATGCAAACTACACAATTAAAGATACTGATGTACTTGCATTATTCCGTATTACTCCACAACCAGGGGTTGATCCAATTGAAGCCGCTGCTGCCATCGCTGGTGAATCTTCAACAGCTACATGGACTGTAGTATGGACTGACTTATTAACAGCTTGTGATGTTTACAGAGCAAAAGCTTATAAAGTTGATTCAGTTCCAGGTACTAGCGACCAATTCTTCGGTTACGTTGCATATGAATGTGACCTTTTTGAAGAAGGTTCAATCGCTAACTTAACGGCTTCAATCATCGGTAACGTATTTGGATTCAAAGCTGTAAAAGCGTTACGTCTTGAAGATATGCGTATGCCTTATGCTTACTTAAAAACATTCCAAGGACCAGCTACTGGTGTGATTGTTGAACGTGAGCGTTTAGACAAATTCGGACGTCCTCTATTAGGTGCAACTGTAAAACCAAAATTAGGTTTATCAGGTAAAAACTATGGGCGTGTTGTTTATGAAGGTTTAAAAGGTGGATTAGACTTCTTAAAAGATGACGAAAACATCAACTCTCAACCATTCATGCGCTGGCGCGAACGTTTCTCTTATGTAATGGAAGGTGTTAACAGATCAGCAGCAGCTTCTGGCGAAGTTAAAGGTTCTTACCTTAATGTTACAGCGGCTACTATGGAAGAAATGTATGAACGTGCTGAATTTGCGAAACTTATTGGTTCAGTAATTATCATGATTGACTTAGTGATTGGTTACACTGCAATTCAATCAATGGCAATTTGGTCTCGTAAAAATGACATGATCCTTCACCTACACCGTGCAGGTAACTCGGCATATGCTCGTCAAAAAAATCATGGTATTAACTTCCGTGTAATTTGTAAATGGATGCGTATGGCTGGTGTTGACCATATTCACGCGGGTACTGTTGTAGGTAAATTAGAAGGTGATCCTTTAATGGTTAAAGGTTTCTACAATACACTATTACAAACTAGCTTAAACATTAACTTACCACAAGGTATTTTCTTTGAACAGGACTGGGCTTCTTTAAGAAAAACTCTACCTGTAGCCTCTGGTGGTATCCACTGTGGACAAATGCACCAATTACTTAACTACTTAGGTGAAGACTGTGTATTACAATTTGGTGGTGGTACAATTGGTCACCCTGATGGTATCGCTTCTGGTGCAACAGCGAATCGTGTGGCTATGGAATGTGTACTTTTAGCTAAATACGAAGGTAAAGATTACATTAACGAAGGACCAAAAATTTTACGTGCTGCTGCAGAAAGCTGTGCTCCATTACGTACTGCTTTAGATCTTTGGAAAGATATTGCTTTCAACTATACATCAACAGATACTGCAGATTACGTTGAAACAACAACTAAACAGTAATCGTAAAAAAACAATATCAATCAGTTTAACATACTAAAGGAGTATTTGAAGAGTGAGATTAACACAAGGTGCATTTTCGTACTTACCAGATTTAACAAACGAACAAATTTTAGGACAGCTTAAGTATATTTGTAGCAAAGGATGGGCTTGTAGTATTGAATGGACAGAAGATCCTCATCCGCGTAACACTTACTGGGAGCTTTGGGGTATGCCTTTATTCGATATTAAAGACGCTTCAGTAATTATGTATGAGTTAGACCAATGCCGTGCAGCTCACCCTACAACGTACATCAAAATCAATGCTTTTGATAATGCTCGTGGAACTGAAAGCTGCGCATTATCTTTCATTGCTCAACGTCCTTACGAAGAACCAGGTTTCTACTTAGAACGTCAAGAAACTGAAAGTCGTAACATTCGTTACACTATTCATAGTTATGTTGTTAATAAGTATCCTCCAGGAGAACGTTACGTTTTATAATCTATAATACATAACAACTAAAACCAAACAAAACCCACTATTCCATCCTTTACTTGATGAAATAGTGGGTTTAATTTTTTAAATTAATATTAAATTAACAAAGAAAATCTGAATATATAAATTATACAAATGCTACTTTACTTGGAGACTTTAGATTTTTAATGTTTTTTTACAGGATTTGTAAGACCTAACACATTGTACGACATAATATTTTTTATCAGTCAATCTAAAAAAATATTACATACGAGTGATTAAAAATCACTCATATGTAATTAAATATTCTTAAGCATTAACAGCTGGAGCGTTTAATGCAACTGGAAGAACATTAGATACCGCTAAATCTAGAGGGAAGTTGTGCGCGTTACGTTCGTGCATTACTTCCATACCTAAATCAGCACGGTTGATAATGTCAGCCCAAGTGTTGATCACACGACCTTGGCTATCAACAACTGATTGGTTGAAGTTGAATCCGTTTAAGTTGAATGCCATTGTGCTAATTCCAAGAGCAGTTAACCAGATACCTACAACTGGCCAAGCAGCTAAGAAGAAGTGTAAAGCACGTGAGTTGTTGAAACTTGCGTATTGGAAGATTAAACGTCCAAAGTAACCGTGTGCAGCTACGATGTTGTAAGTTTCTTCTTCTTGTCCAAATTTGTAACCGTAGTTAGCAGATACACCGTCTTCAGTTTCACGGATTAAACTAGATGTTACAAGAGAACCGTGCATTGCACTGAATAAAGATCCACCAAACACACCAGCAACACCAGCCATATGGAATGGGTGCATAAGAATGTTGTGTTCTGCTTGGAATACTAACATGAAGTTGAAAGTACCAGAGATACCTAAAGGCATACCATCAGAGAAGCTACCTTGTCCGATTGGGTAAATTAAGAATACTGCACTTGCTGCAGCTACTGGAGCTGAGAAAGCTACGAAAATCCAAGGACGCATCCCTAAACGGTAGCTAAGTTCCCATTCACGTCCCATGTAGCAAGCTACACCTAATAAGAAGTGTAATACTACAAGTTGGTAAGGACCACCGTTGTAAAGCCATTCGTCTACAGACGCAGCTTCCCAAACTGGGTAGAAGTGAATACCAATAGCGTTAGAACTTGGAATAACCGCACCTGTGATAATGTTGTTTCCGTATAAAAGTGATCCAGCCACTGGTTCACGGATACCATCGATATCTACTGGAGGTGCTGCGATGAAAGCGATGATGAAGCAGCTTGTAGCTGTTAATAATGTAGGGATCATTAAAACACCGAACCAACCGATGTATAAACGGTTTTCTGTGCTAGTGATCCAAGAGCAGAAGCGCTCCCATAAGCTAGTACTTTCTCTTCTTTCTAAAGTTGCTGTCATAATGAGTACTAGAATAAATAGGGAAATAAACTTCCTAGGATCATAGGTCTGGCATTAATTGCAAGAGTCTATTTTGCAAAGGATGAATATTTCGTGTATGATGAGGGGGGATAACAGGAATTTCTACAAAGCTGTCTTATTTAAATTAATTGTACAATAATTTTATAAATCTTACGGGTTAAATACTTTAGTGTTTTAGTCAACAACAAAAATTTAAACGAGTGTATGGTAGTTTTTCCAGCCTAGCTCTTTAAAAGTTGTTTGTCTTTGTAATGGTTTAGAAATTAATTCCAAAATATTTTTAGCATTTGTAAAACCATGAATTTGCGAAAATGTAAATTCAACAGACCATTTTGTATTTATACCTCTGGCTTCTAAAGGATTTGCGTGAGCCATTCCAGTTATAACTAAGTCAGGATGTAAATCTTTAATACGGTTTAGTTGGTTGTAATTATCGGGCTTCTCAACGATTACAGGTAAGAAAGTACCCATTTCTTTACAAGTCTTTTCAAGTAAAGCTAGTTCCCCTCCTTGATAACGTTTATCTAAGTATGGGATACCAATTTCATAGACAGACATACCACATTTTATAAAAAATCTTGCCAAAGAAATTTCTAACAAATTATCCCCCATAAAAAAGACAGATTTTCCTCTTAAAAGTTTAAGATAAGACTCTAAATTTTTCCAAGCTTTTTCTTCTCTATCATTAAGACCAGGTGTAGGTTTATTAAAAACAGAACAAATTTTTTCAATCCACGCCTTAGTCCCATCTGGTCCAATAGGAAAAGGAGAACCTATAAGTTGACATTTACGTCTACGCATTAAAGTCGTTGCAGTACGACTTAAGTAGGGATTAACACCACATACAAAATCTTTTTCATTTAAAATAGGAAATTCTGTATATCTTTTTGCCGGAAGCCATCCTTTTATTTCTATACCGTACGTTTTTAACTCATTACCTAACTCGTAAACTACTGAATTAGGTACTGAACCAAATATAACTAAATTAGGGGTATTTTCAGATTTAGTACCGTTATCGGAAGTCGTTGACTTTTTTCCAAATGTTTGTGCCAATGCTGCCAAAACTGTATCTTCACCTTGTGTAAAGGCATAGTCTAATCCATTTGCTCTGGCAACAATGATAGGAACACCAAGTTCGTTTTCTAATTTTGGCGCAATACCTTCAAGATCCATTTTAATAATCTCTGTGGTGCAAGTACCAATCCAAAAAATAACACTAGGATTTCGATCTTTTTTTATAAGTGTACATAAACGCTTTAATTCCATATAGTCATTTAAATGCGCGGATATATCAGCTTCTTCCAGTTCTGCCATTGCATATCTCGGTTCAGCAAATATCATTACACCAAGAGCATTTTGTAAAAAGTAACCACATGTTTTTGTACCAATTACTAAGAAAAAGCTATCTTCAATTTTTTGATATAACCACGCAACACAACTGATTGGGCAGAATGTATGATAGTTACCAGTTTCACATTCAAAAGTAATGGAGTTAGAATTAATTAATGATCCTTGTTCAATATTCATATTATTTAGATTGCCTTTTAATTCTTTTCAAAATTTAGTTTAGTTGTTAAAAAGGTCCATTTCTAAATCTTCAACATTTTGCTCAGAATTAGCAGGTTTTAAATAAAAGTCAGATAAAAGTGTAAATAGTTCACGGTCAGCAGATTCTTTTGGAATTACTCCTTCTGGCTGAGCAATTAACTGGTCCGCTATATTTAAATAATAATCACAGATATACTCTAAAGATGGATCAATCGTAGACATTTCAAAAAGAGTTTTGCCTTTAATTCTTGAAACACGTATATCTTCAATTAAAGGTAAGACCTCAAGAACTGGTATTGGTACAGTTTGAATATATTTATCAATTAAGTCACGCGTCGCAGTTCTATTACCAATTAAACCGGCTAACCTTAAACTATGAGTTCTAGCTTTTTCACGAACGGAAGCTGCAATCCTATTAGCAGCAAACAACGCATCAAATCCATTATCGGTAACAATTAAACAATAATCTGCATAATTTAAAGGTGCTGCAAAACCACCACAGACTACGTCACCTAACACATCAAAAAGGATGACATCGTATTCGTCAAACGCATTTAATTCTTTTAAAAGTTTAACTGTTTCTCCTACTACATAACCCCCACAACCAGCACCTGCGGGTGGTCCACCAGCTTCAACACAGTCAACTCCATTAAAACCTCTATAAATAACATCTTCGGGCCAAACATCTTCATAATGATAGTCTTTGACTTGTAATGTATCAATAATTGTAGGAATTAAGAATCCTGTTAATGTAAAAGTACTATCATGTTTTGGATCACACCCAATTTGTAAAACTTTTTTACCTCTTTGTGCTAATGCCACTGAAATATTACAACTTGTTGTAGATTTTCCAATACCACCTTTTCCATAAACCGCTAATCTCATAGTTTTTCTCCTAAAGTTAATTGCAAATTTACGTTCTATAAATTGCTCATAAAAATCTATAATATAGAGTCTAGAATGTCAGAACTAAAAAATTCAGACAACTAACGTATAAAATCTGGCAGGAAAGAGTATCTTTTCAAAAACATTTATTAATTACTTTTAGTAAAACCTTGTTTTACTATTTAAGAATTGTTTTTTAACTTTTTTATTCTCAAAACGTCTTAGGCCCAGTAGGATTCGAACCTACATTAGAAACTTAGAAGGTTTCTGTCCTAATCCCTTAGACGATGAGCCCTATGGGCAGTACAGGATTTGAACCTGTGGCCTTCTGCTTGTAAGGCAGAAGCTCTACCGCTGAGCTAACTGCCCTTTTATTTATGTATACCACTTATTTAAAATTAGTATAAGGTGTATCAATACTAAGTTGATACACCTTACACCGGACACATAGGTTTAATTAATTGTTAATATTTTGGGTAGGGTTACGAGATGGATCATTCGATATAAATCCAAACCAAAAAAGATAAACAAAAAAGCTAACGACTGTGTAAACCGCTATTTTTAGTATTAACATACGGACCTCTTTAATTAGAAGATTATAAACTGGTTTAAGTTAACCAAACAATACTTTTGAAATGTTCTATTAAATATTTTAATAGAAAAAAATTAAATCAAAAGGGTTTAGTTATATTTTTCATATAAATTACAAGTATTGAGAAGAGAGAGTGGGATTCGAACCCACGGAACCATTCCTAGTTCTTCTGATTTCAAGTCAGACGCAATCGACCACTCTGCCATCTCTCCTAAGATCATACCCTTTAACTACTAAATAGTTTAAAGGACATGAATTAAGATTTGTTTTAATTTAATCTAAAAACTAATTTTAATTATTTGATTGAAACTTTAAAGAAGCCGGATTTGGATTTCCCCCAATTGATGCATCACGTTTACCAACTGGTGAACGTCCTTCATTTACCTTTTCTGGGAAAACTCCATCAAAAGGATGTAATAAGGTAATGTCTAATGGAGGATATATACGAAAAATTTTGTAATTTGTAATTTTGAACTTACGTAGTTGAGTTCCTAGAGCTAAACATTGTTCTTTACGAGCAAAATAAGCTACATTGTTTCCAGCATTCATTTTTGCTGTTCCACCCGTTGGCATTTCAAACAAAGAAGCATCTTTACTAGTCCAAATAATTACATATTTTTCTTCATTTTTTGCAGCGCTAAGCCAACCACCTGTTGATCCTTCAAATTTTGGGAAATCACTTTGTTTTAATTTAAGATTCATGGCATCTTCGTCCCTTTGTTGTCAAATTTTAGTTGACTAGTCAAACTTGCACTGTTTAATCAAAAGGCATAGACGGCTATTTATAGCGGAGAGTGGACTTGAACCACTGACCTTCGGATTATGAGCCCAACGAGCTACCAATCTGCTCTACCCCGCCGTTACCTAATTAACATTGTATTTAATTTAAGTAAAAATATTAATATACAATTAAAAACAATAGCGAAATAACAAAAACCATACTTAAACTTAGAAACTGAAGGGTTTTAGTAAGGCGTGTTATCAAAGGTACTAATTGATAGTGATACAGTAATCGCTCATGGCGGAGAATACTAGGAGGCTTTATCCAAATACGACCATCATACCAGCCAGATTCTTCATACCAAACTTTAGCTGCGACTAATCTTTTCCCAGCGTAAAACCAAGTAATAAAAAAATAACCATAAATAATAGTTTGAATAACTAAAGTAACACACGTACTTATTAATATTGTTTGATAAGGATAATACACTATTGAAATAAGCCAAGATGTCAAAGGTAACGTAATACTAAATATACCTATAAGACTTAAAAAAAACCTACGGGCGTAATTTGACTCATTTAAGCCTACCCAACCTAAGATACTAGAGTCTTTTCGTTTTATATATTCGTAAAAAGGTCTCTGGTCTCGAGGAACAGGGCATAAAACAAACCAATCCATTCTGTTCATAACAACTTTATTGGTTAAAAAATACTCACATATAAATAAACTAGCGACATTTAAACGCAAACAATGTAATTATTAAAGTACTAACTATAAAAATGATTGTTTTGTCTAAGCTTTGATTTCTTGCTTTTTCAAAGCCAGGCAATCGTGCTGGATTACGAGAAATAACTAGTATAGTTAATAATAAAACTTGAGATAAAAAGATTACATTTAATATAACACTCATAAAATAAAAAGGGTTTTATTCTCCTTTTTTAAAAAGGAGAATAAAAGTTTACCTATTTTGCTTGTACTCTTAGAAGTAAAAAACCAAGCGAAAGACCAATAATTGTTATTCCAAAAGCAATTCCACCTACAGTTAATATTTCTTGCATAAATCAAGTCCAAATTCAAAAAATTAAAAACCGTTTCTACCCCAGACCACCATTGCTAGTGAAAAACTAAATACAACTAGCACCATTGACCAACCTAGAGCAATAACGTCCATAAAGTTATCCTTTTTGACTGTCTTTGGTTTTTTTTTAATTTTATAAGAAATACTTTAGATCAATAAAATAACTGATTACTTATTATTTTGATTTTAATTAATTTTACGTAGATTCTCAATAACACCGGATTTAATTAAAAAATTTTTAACTGTTAAAGTAGGTTTGGCACCTTGTGATAAACGAAGTTTTATTCGATCTTGATTATAAACTAGTTCATTACTTATAGGGTTATAATAACCTAATTCTTCTATAGCTCGACCATCTCGTCTTGCCTGACTCCTTACTAAAACAATTCGATAACTTGGTAATTTTTTTCTACCACATCTTTTTAATCTAATTTTTAACATTTTTTTGAGCTTTTCTTTATTTTTAATAAAAATACGTTATTTAAGTTGGTAAGATTTTTTCACCAAATAAAGCTAGAGTTAATATATCTATAATTTCAATATTATTATCGCAGTACGTTGTTAAAACCCTATAAAATCTAGAAATAAAAGACTTTATTTGTTCAATTAAAAGCCAAGCGAAAATTGCGGATAACCCTTTAGGTAAAATTTCTTCAGATGCTTTAAAGTAAGGTTCAGATAAATTAAATATTATTTGTTCAAACATACCACCCTCAGTTAAGTTTATGCTTGGGTACCATTCCATTACAAATCTTAGCGATAAAATAACCTCATAAAAAACCATAAAATGATGCAAAATTAATAAACTTAGTCGCCCAAAAACAAAAAAAAGTTTGTTTGTATTTCCTAAAAATGAAGTACAAATATTTAGTGAACTAAAAAGAATTAGAAATAACTTTGCTGTTAGATTTTTTAAAGGAAAAATCAAGTAAAGTAAAGATAAAATTTTACGGTTACCTGTATTAAGTGTTTTTATTATAAATGTATAATAAGGTAAATTATTTTTATAAGAACTAACAAAAAAACAAAGCTTGATTAAGCGATTTTTTATAATAGGAAGAGTTTGCATTGTATACACCTTAACATAAAAAGCTATCAAATTTTAAATAGTATTAACCAATATATAAAATCGAGTCAACTTTATTTTTAAAATTATGTTTAATTCTAATAAATTTTATCAACTAAAAGAATTTAAAACAATAGTTAGTAATAGGGTGAGCGACGGGATTTGAACCCGCGCGTGACGGAACCACAACCCATTGCCTTAACCACTTGGCTACGCCCACCAGTTTAATGTGTACAATAATATTATTGTAAAGATTTTATAAGTTATTCTAGATATTGACGGTTGTAATATTTTCATTATACTTTTTTGTATTTATAACAAAACATGGAGTAATTTTAACTATGTCTCGATACCGAGGACCGCGCTTAAGACTTCAAAGAAGGTTAGGTGTTCAGTTAAGTCATTTAACAAGAAAGCGTGTACGAAATAAAAAACGTCAAAACACTTTACCAGGGCAACATGGTTATAGTCGTAAAAAAGTTCGTCGATCAGAATTTAGAATGCGATTAGAAGAAAAACAAAAGCTTCGATTTAACTACTGTATTACAGAGTCTCAGTTATTTAGGTATGTAAAGGAAGCTAGAAGAATTAAAGGCTCTACTGGTCTTATAATTCTTCAACTTTTAGAAATGCGACTAGATACCATAGTTTTTAGATTAAATCTTGCTCCAACAATTTTATCAGCTAGGCAACTAGTTTCACATGGTCATGTTAAAGTCAATGATCATGTAGTGACAATCCCAAGTTTTCAATGTCAACCTGGGGACAGTATTCAACTTTCTGATACAAAAACAATACGAGAAATAGTTGAAGAAAACACAAATTCGAAAAGAAGAAAATTTCTTCCTTATCATTTAGCAGGATCGCTAAAACAATTAAAAGGTGGAGTAAAAAAAGTTGTCGACCGTAAAGATATTAGACTTCCAGTAAACGAACTACTTGTAGTTGAGTATTATTCTAGACGTTAGTGCAAGCCGTAAATATTAGTAGTATTGTTTAGAACTGATATTTAATTTTAAATTGAAACTAAAAATTAGTTTCAATTTAAAAGGTTATTTTTTTCTAAATAAATTTTTAATTTTTTCGACTCTACTTTTGATGTCAATAAGAAAACTACCTGCAAAATAAAAGGTTTCCCCTTCACCCAAATAATTTTGATGTCTTTTGTTGTATATTTAAGATTACAATCTAATAATAAAGTTGCTTTTATTGATTTTTTTTCAACCATTAGTAAGTTTAAATTAAGTAGTTTTAAAGGATTATAGAAATTTAACGTGATTGTCGAAGTTTCTTCGTTTATTGACGAAGTAAATCTAACAAAATTAGGAATTAAATCGTTTAATAAATCTGAATTAACTTCAAATTTTATTTTTAATATCATAAAGAAATTATATGTCTATATACATACAAATTTTTAAAAATTTATGGTAAATTATAGAATAAGAGCTTGTAGCTCAGTGGATAGAGCATATGGCTACGAACCATAGTGTCGGGGGTTCAAATCCCTCCTAGCTCGTCAAAGCTTTTTACAACAAATTATGATAGTTTTTATTTCTATAAATAAAAACTATCCTTTTGGGGCGTCGCCAAGTGGTAAGGCAACGGACTTTGACTCCGTCACTCGTAGGTTCGAATCCTCCCGCCCCAGCTTATAGTTAACTAGAATCTTACTAATTTGTGAGGAGTTAAAAAGTGAAAAAAAATAATGCTCATGCTATTATATCATCGGATTTTGTACAAATATATATAGAAAATGGGATTAAAAAAGTTGAATTATTATTAAAAGAAACTTATGGACCCTCGGGAAAAAATATCATTTTTGATAAAAAAAATTTATCAAATCCCCAACTTTTTAAAAATGGTTCAAAAATAGTTTCTAACCTTCGTACTACTAGCGAAATAGAAAATTTAATTTTTCTCATGTTAGAAGATTGTTTTCAAAAAATAAATAATATAAGTGGAGATGGAACAAAAACATTCTTCTTAATTTTAGCTTATCTAGTATTAAATGGTTTTAAGAGTCTAACTCAAAATACATACTCATTAGAAACAAAGATTGGCATTACAAAAACTCTTAATTACGCTTTAAAAGTTTTAAATGACAAAAGTTTACCTATTTCAACGGAAATTTTTTGGGGGAAAGTATTAGAAAGATATATTCCACAAGACGAAAATCTTGTTAATATATTTAAAGAAGCATTTGAAAAAATTGGTAAAACTGGTCAACTAAAAATAAGAACAGAAACTGGGAAAAAAAGTAATTTAGTTTTAGAAAAAGGCATGCAAATAAGCAGAGGGTATTTTTCACCTTATTTTACAACTGATAAAAAAAATATAATGGTTCAATTTAAAAATCCTTATATTTTACTTAGCTTACAAAAAATTACGTTAGATGATAATTACTTAATTCGTCTACTAGAACCTATAATTTATGAAAAAAGATCTCTAGTTATTATAAGTTCCGATATTGATGAACAAGCATTATCTACATTAATCTTAAATAAAATTAACGGCATATTAGATATAGCTTATGTAAAAGTACCCCAAACATTTTTATTTGACAAAACAGTCTTAGAAGATTTAGCTCTCTATACAAATGCGAAATTAATTGTATCATCTAGAGATTGGAAATCTATGCAAAAATCTAATTTAGGACAAGTTAACAAAGTTCTTTTAACAAAAACTAAAAGTATTTTTTGGGCCAAATCTGGATTAAAAGAAGAATTGATAGAAAGAAAATGTCACGATTTAAAACAACAAATTCTCTTTAGTGATTCTGACTATGAAAATGAAAAAAGAGAAGAAAGAAGAAGAAATTTTACAGGTACAAATGCTATTATTGAGATCGGAGGTACTACTGAACTTGAAAGTTCTGATTTACGTTCTAGAAGTGAAATAGGATTATTGGGTGCGCGTGCATGTCTTTACGAAGGAGTTTTACCTGGTAGTGGATTAAGTTTTCTTCAATTAACAGAAGAACTTGAAAATTGGTCTCGAAGTAATTTATATGGAAATTCTATTAATGGAAGTAAATTAGTTATTAATTCTTTAGTCAAACCTATTCAAACGCTAATGGAATGTCAAGTTGATAAAAGTACATTACTTCCTCAGTCTTTAAGTAAATTAGAAAGTTTAGCAAAAGTTCAAGATATATATCTATCATATGATATCAAACAAAATAAAGTAAAAAATATAATTGATTCAGGAATTTTAGATTCCTTAAAAGGTATTCGAATTGGGCTTCAAACTGCTACTTCTTTAACATACTCGATTTTATCAATAGCAAATATAATAATTTAAAAATTCTATTAAATATACAACAAGTTGATTATAATAGTTTACTTATAATGCCGTACTTATAATACTATAAGAGGAGGAAATTTATGTCATTAGATTTATTACCTAGCTTTTTTGTGCCCCTTGTAGGTTTAGTACTTCCGCTTTTTTCGATTATAGCGTTATTTCTTTATATTGAAAAAGAAAATAGAGAAGTTTTTGATCCCACAACTTACAAATTTTAAAAGATTATTGGATACTACAGTTTTAATAAAGCTGTAGTATCCTAAATGGTTTAAAGAGATGATCCTAAACCTGAGTAAGAACCATATATAAAAACTCCAACAATAGTTATAATTCCTAAACCTGCAACAAAAGCTACAAGCCACAACGGAACACGCCCAGCACTTGCCATAATAACTTTCTCCGTAAATTAAAAATGGAATTCCTAGTTAAGTTATAAGAAAAATCTTTTTTTATGTTAAAAAGACTAATTAAAGAAATAACTCGAAAATAAAACAGCTAAAACAAAAATAAGTAAAAGACCCCAATATAACGAAGTACGGTTTAACTCTACCGGACTTGAATTTGGATTTGGTCCTGGTGTATTTGTCGACATTAATTTGCTCCTAACGTTGAATAAATTGCATTGAAGTAATTGCACCTAAGAAAAAGATCGTTGGTACTGCTAATCCGTGTACTGCTAACCAACGAAACGTAAAAATAGGATAAACAACCGGTTGGTTTGTGTTTCTGATCATATTTATAGTCCTTTAGTTAAATCATCTAATTCTTGTTTCGCATTAAATCTATCGTTAACAAGTGGAACTTGTTGACGATCTTGTGCGAAATACTCATTAGGCCTTGGTGTTCCAAAAACATCATAAGCTAAACCAGTACTAACAAATAACCAACCCGAAACAAATAAAGAAGGAATAGTTATACTATGTATAATCCAGTATCTTACACTAGTAATAATGTCTGAAAATGGACGTTCGCCAGTAGAACCTGCCATACAACAATTTAGAGTTGAAGAAGATATCAATCATTTCGGGTTCTATATTTTCATACTTAGAGCGGGTAGGGGGAATCGAACCCCCATAGTCAGCTTGGAAGGCTGAAGTTTTACCACTAAACTATACCCGCTACCTAACAATAGATATTATACAAAATTGTTGTAAGTATGACACTACGTTCTTATTTTACTTAGTCCTATCAACAATTTCTGTGTTAAATCCCATTTCTAGGCCTAAATTGGTAATAAAAGACTCTGAAAGAATAAACTTTGAAGGATCCTGTGTAGACCAAATTGGAATTTCTCTATTTCCTTCTAAAACCAGAAACAACCCTTGTCTACGTACTGGACTTTCAGTGTACATTATTTTAATACACTGGAGTTCTTTAAAGCTGTAAGAAAAAAATATTCGTTCATTTTTCCCTGGGTAACCTTTGAAAGCTAGTGTTATTTGTTGATTACTTTTATCAAACCTGATAGATCCCGCACCTATGTCTAATAAAGCAGAAAACAAAAGAAAACCTCCTAAAACGAGTGCACCACTCCCATAACTTAATAAACTAAAACTTTGGGCACCAAATCCTGTTAAAAGTGGTTTAGTTGGTACTGAGTGTAGGATATGTACAACATATAAATCAGAAAATACTGAACAAAATCCTGTATAACTATAGGCTCCAATACCTGCTACCAATAAAATAGTTGGAATAATGTAGTTCTGGAACTGGTTGTTCCCTGGTAAACTTATTTGCCATTCATCTTCGTTAAATTCTAACATTTTTTCTCCAAGTTGCAAAAATTAAACTAAAATTTCCAATAAAAGTAAGCATTGATTGAAGACCTATTAACCAATTTAGTGTTTCAAGATTTAAAAAGTAATGCCAACTTAAAATACAAATTGCACTAAGAAAAAACAAGGTTAATGAAGGTATAAAACGTATGAGGGTTTTTGATTTTATCTGATAAGCATATTGCCAAAATATTTCAATAAAAATTAACCAATCGATTACACTTAAAGAATGTATATACCAAGTTTGAAAAGATAGTTTTAATAGCATAACAATTTTAACTTTTTAGATAAGTTATGTAAAAATATATCAATGAAAAACTGTTATCATAAGGCTATTTTACTTTCTTAAATTTATCAAATTCAATTTAAGCTTGACTTTTATTAAAATTAAAAAATTAGGAAAAAATATTTAAGAATCTTTAGACAAATCTTTATCTATAGGTTTTTTTATTCCATAGGATAAAGATTTGCTAAAGCTTGTATTCTAAATAAGTTTTACTAATTTCAAACCTAAAAATACCGCGGATGCTGTTGCTATAGAAAAAACTAGTAGAACTAAATAGTAGCTGATTATTACCATATCTAACAAACCTTTTCTTTTTTATTGATAATTTTTCTTAGCTTTAAACTTTTAGTTTATATACTAAGATGTTAATATATTATAACAAAATAAAAAATATAAAAAGTTTTAAGTCACTTTGTAAAAAAAAGCTATTTTTAGCTTTTTGTATGCTATAATAATTCTGGTAAATAAAATAGAGAAAGATTATGGTCAGTTTCATCAAGCCTTACAGGCAAGATCCGTTCGTAGGTCATTTAGCAACACCTATTACTACTTCGGCTTTTACAAGGGCTTATCTAAAAGTTCTTCCAGCTTATCGACCAGGACTAACACCACTTTCAAGAGGAGCTGAAATTGGTTTTACACATGGTTACTTTCTTATAGGACCGTTTTACACTTATGGTCCATTGCGCTCCGCAGAATTTTCACTTACTTCGTTAGCTGCAGGTCTTCTTGCTGCTATAACGTTATTATTAATTTTAACTGTAGGATTATCAATTTACGGCCAAGTTACTTACGACGTTTATGATAACGCTCTTATTGTTAAACTTGTACGACAAATGGTAGGTTCAGAAAAAACACAAGAATTACCTCAAATTAAAGGAACAAGCGAACTAGATACTATTTTAGGCTGGCAAAAATTTTCAGAAGGCTTCTTTAGTGGTGGTTTAATTGGTAGCATTGTAGCAGCAATTGGTATAGCTCTTTATTCGACATATTTATAAATCTAATGCTTAAAGCATTAGATTTATAAATATATTGGTTTAGTGCATAATTTAATAAAAGTAGGGTCGATGCCCGAGTGGTTAAAGGGGGCGGACTGTAAATCCGCTGGCTCAGCCTACGTTGGTTCAAATCCAACTCGGCCTATTTAAACAAATATTTTTTTAGTAGTAGTCTGCAGAGATGATTCATTACTTAATCCGATCATTTGTGAATTACTTTTACCTGGTGCAACCATTGGATAACAATTTTCAGTTTCAGTTACATCAAAGTCAATCAATAATGGTTGATTTGCTAAAACAATATCATTTTCTATTTTTAGAAATTCTTCAACTGTTTTTATACGGCACCCTTTAATTCCATAAGACTCAGCAAGTTTAACAAAATCTGGCATACCATCTTTCATAGATGAATGTGAATATCTTTCATCATAAAAAGACTGTTGCCATTGTCGTACCATACCTTGCCAACGATTATTTAAAATAAAGATTTTAATGGGTAGATTATACTGTGCTATTGTTCCTAACTCTTGAAGATTCATTTGAAAACTAGCATCTCCACTAATACAAATTACATTTGAATTGGGAAATGCTAATTGAACTCCTATTGCTGCTGGTAAACCATAACCCATAGTGCCTAACCCAGCACTTGACATCCATTTTCTAAGATTACATTTTAGAAATTGGGCTGCCCACATTTGATGCTGACCAACGTCTGTAGTAAAATAGGCATTTGGAAGAAGTTCAGCTAAACGATTTACAATTTGCTGAGGTGATAAACCGCTATCTACGTTTGGAATAATTAATGGATAACGCTCTTTCCATTTTAAGATTCTTTCTCGCCAAAATCTGGTTTGTGTTGCGTCATATAAAGGAGTTACTGAATTTGAATGTTTTAACAATTGTTGTAAAACTTTTTTTATATCTCCAATAATAGCTAAATGAGGTATCTTATTTTTTCCAATTTCATTTGGATCAATATCAATTTGGAGAATTTGTGCTTGAGAGGCGAAATCTTCAAGTTTACCAGTAACCCGATCATCAAATCTTGCACCTATTGCTATAAGTAAATCACACTCACTTACTGCAAAATTAGCATAACCTGTACCATGCATACCTAGCATTCCTAAATATAAACGAT